TCCCAGGGAAGGGGAGAGTGGCCGAGCGGTCAAAAGCGACAGACTGTAAATCTGTTGAAGGTTTTCTACGTAGGTTCGAATCCTGCCTCTCCCACTTGTTGTAGACTTAAGAGAAGAGAAAGTAGGCATTTGAGAATAGGTCATGTCACGGTTTATGTGTGAGAAAAGTCTTTGGGTAAGCTAGTAGGTAGAGTAGAAATAAGTAAAGGGTTTTTTGGTCTAAAGATTAGTAGTTCCTCGGTCGGTTGCTATGCAATCATGAAATTCGATTAACCGATAATAAAAAGCAAAGGTCTATAATCTATACAGAGTAGGAGCCGTTGCATTGGATTTGATAGGAGGAACTGGTGATGTAGGATACCTTTTCATTTCTTCGAAGAACATCGAAAACAGTTTACGTCAAATTGGACTATTTTAGCAAATAAATAGAATAGGCTTTTTAGGCTTGTGCATCCGGTGGAATAGACTGTTGTTACAAGGCAAGAAAAGACTACTCTGAGTAGGTATGGTTGTCCCGTGCCAGCAGTAGTTTCTTCCCTAAAACGGTACTAGTGGAATGCCTAGAAACAGCCAAGCCATCCGAGTAAGAAAAGAGGGATCCTTCTTGTATGTCCTCGAGAGGAGCCTCTAATGACCTTTCCACACCAGTTTGAGGGAATCCAATCCAGGTGGGAACTCCTAGAATGGGGTTAGAACTTGTTTTTCTTCATAAATATGGGGAATCTGCCATCGAACTACCACTGGTATGATCCGTCTTCGATTGACCAGCATCAGGTATCGGCTAATGGCATTTTAGAAAGCTTCTCTTCCCGTTCCTACCGTTTACTAATAATAAGAGTAGTGGTGCCTTTAGATTGATTTTCTTGTCTGTCTTTGAATGAGAGATGCATAAACTAAAGAAAAGATATGCCCATCTGGATAAATAAATCAAGGTGCTATTATATTACTAGGGGCGATCCTCTTTTGGTGGGGCAAAGGGAACGAAGAGAAGAGGTTTAGTATAAGAACAGAGGAAGGGTTGGAAAAAGATGAATCGGACTTGGCAGATTGAACTGAAGACTATAAAGAAGGAGGAAGAAAGCCCATAATTATCATGTATGACAAGGTTGTTCTTATCATGGTGAAACTGTTGGAAAAAGGTTACTGTGATTTTCTATCTATTAGTTGACTACGGAGCTTCTTCATCCCGACCTATCTATATGTGAAAAGCACTCCGCCAGAATCCTCGTAGTACTAAGTCGTGGCTTACAAGCTAGCCCCTACTCCTTGTTTGGGCAAGATCTATATGGTTTACCAACCTGGCATAGACACCAGATCCTTTTTATCAAGCGTGCAGGAGAAAAAAGATTTGCAAAAACACACATGAAACATATTGAACTCCTAAGAAACACCTGACCTCAGGTGCTTTTTTTTTTCCTTCTGGATGGTTCTGATGTAGTGAACAGCTTCCGACCATTATGACCTTTTATTTCATTTTGGATTTTCTATAGGAACTCACTACTGCTGCATTTCAAATGTGCCTGCCTATTGCCTTAATTTACAGACCTCTGCGATTCACATATAGCCACACTAATGTAAGACAGCTCAATCGAGTCTAGCCTGAGATATAAAATAACACTAGCCAATCAAAAAAGTAGCCAAACAAAGCCAGGTAGTTTTCATCCATAAGTACACAGGTGAACAAGTAGAAAGAGCTTACTTGGTAGTGGGGAACTCTTGCATTATCTGAGTGTATATGCCTTTTCAAAACTAGCATCGTAGGAACTTTAAGAAAAAGATATTGTTTTAGCAGCTCTTATTTCTATTTTACTGCTCAACTCGCTCTTAAACATAAAAAGGGCACTTACCCAGAAAGGTAAGTTTTCTTACTAACCCACTTAAAAAGCCAGATCATATGCGGCGATATACTACGGCTGAAAGAAAACGAAGACAACAAAGCTTTCCCAGTGAGAAAACGGAGGACTTTACACACTTTTGCTTATTACCAAAGAAGCTTGTTGAAAGCGCTCGCTTCGTGAAAACAAAGCAGAAGGAAGCGGAATGTCCCGTCCACCAATAGTATACAGAATTTGGATACGTCACTAACTATAGTGAAAAGGATCTTCGGAGTTTTTACGATGTTCCAATCAATGGGTAAGAAGATCCGCCCACAATATGTTCATCTCTTGCTTCAAAGACTAGTTCTTCCGAAGGAGAGAAAGGAAGAGTAGTTGTAAGATAACACCGAGAATAGTTACGAGCCATATGTGACTGTGCAAAAAGTACGATTTACCTAGCAAGCATTTCTTTTTTGAATTCATTAGCAACAAGCTGTTTGTGTATCACTTTGAACTGGGAATTCATTTATTGCTTTTTCACTGAAGTACTCTTGCTTTTGAACTCAGCGAATCCCTCCTTTTCCTCCACTCTCACCATTATACCTCCACCTGCTTGACAAGAAGGTAGCAGAGGGAGTGATGGTGATTGAGAAAAGATATGGTATTTGGGGGATGCAATACGAAACTATGTTATGTCAGATATGCGGAGGGCATACTAATAGGAATTCCGAAGATCAAAAGAATGGATAGATGTGGGTACCTGCTGCGAGATAAAGTAAGGAACCTTCTTCTTTCAGTATGCAAGAGTCTCGGTATTCGAATAAGATGGTCCAGGATGGAGGGCAACAAGCTGGGGGAAGAAGGAACCGAGGAATACCAGTCAGGTACAGGGATTAGTACTCTCTTTATCCGATGAGGGCAAAGTCAGAGCTTACATTCCCATTACAAGGTGGAAAGTCCTTTGACAACTTGAAAGAGAAAAATGGGCGAAGAACAAAGAAAAGATGGCCTTCAAAGCATTTTCTTGCAAGGGCCTATCGCGAAAGAACTCAAGCCAATACTTTTGAACGTAGTAGATCCTAGGAAACATACGTACGAGATATTTAGAGCCCTTCTTCGGCAAGGGTATCCGGTAAAAGGAGGACGGTTCCTAATCTTTTGATCGGCAAAGGGTTCGATGCATTGATTTTCGCCTATGAACGAGTCAATCAGCTAGATCTACTTGCGGCAAACGGCACCTTCCTTTCCCAGCCAATGGTACGTAAGGCAATGGTTGTTATTGAAGTTCAGATCAGGGAATACCCTAGGTTTCGGCTTTTTCCACGGTTCCGTAACGGTAGGTTTCGGCTCCTCGCTACATCCCTTCTGCTCCTACTAAGGACGCTGCTGAACCGATAGGATTTGCCGAGCGAGCACTACCATAACTTATGGTATCTGACCAGTGTTAAGCATTAGCCAACCAGGGAAAGAAACTAAGCGACTACCTGCGCTGTCACACGGCTCCATTTATCGAAGAAAGGGATCAGACTGCTGCCATTAAGGCAATGAAATTTACGAGGAAGAGTAAGGAGTTTGGAATGACAACTAGTCACTTCTTGCTGAAGATCTGTTCAGTGAAGGAAGCTTCACTATGATGTGTTAATGCCAATGGAGGATATGTTGCATGTTTGGTGTCCAAAGAAATGAGGATACTGGAACTAGCTTCTGGGGTCCAAGGATACCTCCGCCTTTCACTTTCATCTCTTGATACCGAAATTCGCCTAAGGTCTGGCCTTCTACTCTACTTTGATTCAGATTCATTTGTCGAGAGATAGTGGATAGAATGAATAGTAGAAGTTCCGCTGTAAGCAGTTACGAATGGGGAGGGTATCATTAAACCCAGTCTTCGCTTAAGACTTATCTAGTTTTGCTCCCTACTCTCAAGTAAGTAGAAGGGGAAGGGATGGCAGGAACAAGGTAGGGCTTCGGCTCTTCTTTATCGGTAGTCTTTCTTGCTATAGGTAATGTCTTGACTTCGTTGATGGTTGCAGGAACTGCTTCAGTTTCACAGGCCCCTTTCAGAACGATATGTAGTAGCTCATCCTAATTGAAGTATTTCATTCTGGCGAGCGTTCCTTTCATTGGAAATCTTATGATTGAGTGAGTGTCTTTCCTGGTTTTTAAAGACGGGTTTTCATATGCCGTCTGCGCTTGGCTTCGGCTGTAGAAAGAAGTCCCTTTCTCTCAGGCAAGAGGAGCCTTATCCAGGATTCGCTCTAGCCGCTTGACTTATCTGCTTTTGGCTCTAAGGGTATCACTCTGTCTTTTTTCTATCTTTTAAAACTATTAAGATTCTGCTTTTCCAGAGGACTCTAACTACAAGGTATTGCTTCGAATGGCCCCGTATAAATAGATTTCAGAAGGAATTGACTGCCATTATTGTTTCCGTATCTGGCACTGCTCAATCCTCTATGGAAACAACGGTACTTCCGTTCCTTTCATATCCTGCCTTGCCAAAGAAAGCGCTATTGAATTCCAAACATGCGCTCGATGACTTGATCACGAACGATACAGCCCTTATCTTATCGATAGTTCAGCATTCAAGTTAAGCATGAAAGAGAACGGGGGTAGGTCAAGCTAAACCAGAACAATCCGCGCTAGTAGCTCAAAGCAAGAAAACGTATGCTAGTGACTAAGGCGCAATCCAACTGCTCTATAAAGGCTCTGCTTGTGCTATTGCCCCTTACGAAAGTCCAGGAAAGGATGGATAAGAGGATGAGTTAGGGAATCCTACGTAGGTACGAAATGAAATCCACTCCTAAACTTAGTTGTATTGGTATTGGCCTGCCACCTAGCTAGAATAGAAGGAAGAATCTCGTAAATCTAGACTATTCAAGTTGAAGCTGATTTAGAAGGATCAAGTAAGATGAAATTTCCCTGGCTAAAAGGAAGGTGTGTTTGCTTAAGGATGGGGAGCCGGCGAACTACGCAATCTCTACAGCATCGAGGCTGAAGACAGGTCTTTACGACGACTACCGCGGATAAACAGGTCTATCAAACCCAGAACCAGAGCAGGGAAGTTCTAGATTTCTCCGTCCGACAGGAAGAATGTACAAGAATTCTGAACATAGAGAAAAGAATTGAAGTGAAGTAAACAGATTCAAGTTATCCCAGAACCTTGGAAAAGCAGTTCAAAGCAAAGGGTTGACGTGGAGTCCCAGGTTTAGTATATAGCACTAGTTCGAGCTGACCTTGGCCATTGCCTGCTAACTACGGTCATTATATGTCAATTCGGATCGCACACCGGAAGCAAAGCAAAGATCAGGGGATTGCCAACTTGAATGAATGTAATCAGGTTACGGTGTAGGGGAGTCCAATAGGGACATAACTAGTTGCGACAACAAGCAGCAAAACAAAGACCTTCCTCTCAGGGCTTTGTAGGAGGTATCTTCATTATCAATACTTCTCCTGACATCTCAAGGTAACCTGAAAATAGACATCCCTGTAGGAAGATCAAACTGATTGAATTTCAGTAACCAAGTGAATCTTGATTCTTGAATTAGAAGATCAGCTAAGCCTTATTTGGTCACTTCAGGTACAAGCATTCATAGTCATTATGGGAAATTCTTTTCTAAAGGAGATGTGTATTAGTTCCTTTTCTATATGGAAAATGGAGGTCTAGCCACAAAAGGTCTTCCTCAAGTAGAATTATAGAAGTGCCTTCGATTGATTTAATATGATGGGTTGAAGGTTGGAACGAATGTATACCACTTGGAGTACCCTGGGTTTTCTTTATTGGAGCTGAGCTAACCATAGCCCAAAGTCGTATTTCTTTGGTTAAGAAGAAGATCCTAAAGGTTTCTCGATACCAGGGAGTACAGATCCATAATAGAAAAATCTCCATTGCTTTCCTTCTCTGTCTGGCTGTTTAGTAGGAGTCGCTAACGAGTGAATGTTTCTCCGGCCCATTGCCGACTCGGATTTCAGTATCGTATTATTGTTCTTTGTCTAAGTTCTATTTCTTTCTTGCTTTCAATGTGTCCCTCAGTTAGTGCAGTTGCTGGCCTTTCGCTTCTCACCTTGAGTTGACTGAGACTGAGAGTCAGGGGATGTGGCTAGCTAGTCTTTTACTAAGGTTGATTTCAGTTTCTCTGGTTCTTGATTGAGTCTTTGTCTTGCAGTTGCAGGAGTGATGTCAAACCTCTTGCTTGAGTTGTCTGTATTGGAAGTCGTGTAAGCGGCTTCTTCCGAATTTGCCTGTACTCCGGGTCTAGTACGTATGAAAAGATGTCAGCGTCGTGGCGATTGCCTTTCCTGGTGGTGAAGGATTCTATTCCCGAGCGGCTAAGGTCCAATCCGGTATTCTATTTCGTCTGTGCGAGCATTAAAACCAACCATTGCCGACGTCCTCATATTCTCTAATTTGGCTAATCTCCGTGCATTAGCAGGTTAAGCAAATCGATTCCAACTCAGTGGCAGATAGGCTGCAACATTTCTTTCCTAATAACGAAGACTTTCTTTACTACTTTACCAACCCATATCACGCTAACTGATACTGTGCCTAGTGATTGATGAAGGTCACAGAGGAGTAAGAATAGCAAAGCCTACAAATAATGTGATAAGAGTTCGGTTTGGCGTGGCTGGACATTTAGGATTAGCTTACTTGGCGCTATCCACAGTTACCACCTTTTCAACCACATCATCTCTTTTACTTTCTCTCGAAGCTTCTAGCCAGCGAAAGCCTAGTGAATCCAGAGCCATCTTCCTTCCTATTAGCTCTCTCTCAGGGATTCGAATGCCCATTGGCATTATTAAAAACAAGTGCCCAACTTGCATATCTCGGGAACTCTTGAAACATAAGGAATAGGAGGATGCTGAGACATTGTTTCTCTTGAAAATGAAGGCTAGAAGAGCTCAGGGGCAAAAGAAGAAGAAGAATAGAGAGGTGCTTATAAGAAAATGAACGCGCCATCTATAAGGCTGGAAGTAATTTAGTCAAGCACCTATCCCAGACCAATTAGATGTGAAGAAAGTAGTTACCCGCTGCCAACCAGAAATGAGTATTGTAATAAAATGAAGATCGTATCTCAAGCATTTCATGCCAATTCTTGGAACAACCTGGTTTATGTCTAGCAGCAGCAAAAGAGAGATTGTCAGAGTACTTGGCCTGCAGGAATCTTGCCCAAAGTCCCTCGGAATGGTACAATGACCAGAAAAGTTGAAGCTTTAGTGCCTTGTAGATGTCAAATAGGCTTATAAAGGCCACACCTCCTTCTTTGATGAGCTTGCACTACGGTCTCAACTTGAGCCAACAAGGACTCTCTCTGGAAAAGTATGCTCGTAGTTCCAGACCTGCAATCAGTTGCAATACAAATCGTTTTCAATAAAAAATAAGAGAAATGAATGAAACATTTATATATATACATATGTACTTATGATATATAAAATCACCGTCAGTGCAAAAGAGCATCCAGAAATGCTTGGGCAGCCACTCTTCCCAGTAGTTGTCTGGTTTTGTACTGTTTGGGCCACCTCTTGCAAATTCTTTAAGGTGAGTATGTTCACCGCTGGACCCCAAGCATACTGCTAAAGCTCGTCAAGGTTTTAAACATAGTCCCAGAGAAACATAGGCCAACACGAATCATCACGAGTTCAAATCCTTTCCGCAAAGCCGCTTTCCAAAACAAAAATTCTTAGATTGCCTTGTTTGTCCACTTAAGCCGTGGGTGGTACCTCTGCTTCTAAGCGCTCGGTATGGTATGATCGGCATTGGAAAAGAAGTGGATTTTTTAGAACATCTACTTGATTTGAATGTTCCGTTTCTGAAAACCAATGAGAAAATGTAGGTTAGCAATCCGAAAGGTCAGGAAGGTTCAAACTGGCTTTATGCCGGAAAGAAGGAATACTCGACGAAAAGTAACTAGCGGCGAATCGTCTGAGCGGGAATCGTTCTTCGTCTCTCGTCAATGAGCTGTCTTGAGATCGCTTGCCTACGCTATCGGGTGCAGTGAGTGCTCTGAATGATGAGTTACTTGTTCAGCGAAGCGGGTCGCCTGTCTCCTTGTTCGGACGTAGGTCTTTAACACTCTTGCTAGTGGTCTATTATATTCTTTGATGGATCATCAAATTCAATAGGTCTTTTAGGACCAAAATCAAAGTAGCAATGGTTCATGTAGCCTAGCCCCTTGAAGTGATGAGAAAAAGAAAACAGCGTCTTTTTCCGATCTACGTGTAGTGCAAGATGCTGGGTGCCATGGATCGAGTGATCAAATCAAATCAGAATTGTTTTCAAAGTGAAATGTTGATCCTTTTGTTTTAGTTATTCAATAGAAGGGACCGCTTTCCGCTAAGGGAGGGTGGCGCCTTAGCTGGGGTCAGAAGGCGACATTGGCATGGGACAGGGTGTGTCATGGCTAGGATTAGATTTCTAACGAGATAGAGCTCTGTCTGGTTTGGAGCTTAAGAATTACCGGTCGGCTTGTTCCCCTTTGTCAAGTGCACGGACGTAGTTCTCGTAGTACAGCTGATAAAAACTCTACATTTCATCAGGCATAAATTACACAAAGATTGGCCATGACTTAAGGACTAAATAATCGAAACATGTTTTTGTGGATCCTGAATAAAAAGGAGATGCAGTGGATTGACCTCGGTCAATAAACAACTGGAACTTAGCACATGTACATATAAAATAGAAAGGAGCAAAGGATGCAGCATATCATTCTATTGAAGTATTACACTACATCTGGAACAAAATAATTAATAAATTATGCTTGCATGTTTGTTTCATGACATCTCCTGACAAGTACCAATTTGACCACCTTGGGCATCGGCTAATTATCATCTTATCACACAATTACAATTTTCTTGAATTGGAAATCAAATGAACTGAGGAATCATATCATCTAAACTGCAAATACAAACTACAAGTAGGCAGACACCATCACAATTCAACCGCATTTATTTTATATGAGCATTTTACAATAACAGATCACTCATACGTTGAGATATCAATTAAGCTACTGGTTCTCTTATATTAGCTTGTTTTCCAGCATAGTGTAACTTGAATTCTGAGACTTATAGCCAATCATAGCGATACACTTATCCACCTAGCAATTTATTAAGGCTTTATCAAGCAAGTAATGAAAGCTATATACATTGGTTTCACAGCAGGATGAAAATGGCAAACCATGCAAGGCAAATAAAGGTACGGGGCAAGTCCAGCAAGCAACTAGAAACGAACTGAAATGAATGAAACTAACGAAGGAAACACTACATACGCTAGAGCATGCAAAATACATGGAGCCATGGAGATTGCGTCTCACCTTCTCAAGTCGTTGGAGCAGAGCCGTCTCGCCGACTCCGCGACCGATAGAATTCTGATCCAGCCGGTGTGCCTTCTCGAATGTGTAGAACCGACTTTGAAACCCGCGTCCTCGCTGAGGAGTGCCTACGTACTTTCTTCATAGAAGAAAGATCAGGGTTGCTTTCGTAGTTCTTTTTTGATTCTCCTTTGCGTATTTTTTTTTCTCCACTCAATTTCACCTCAGTTAGTAGCTTGGCTTGATTCAATTCAAACGTCTGTAAGCCAGAAGTTTGGATTGATTCAATTCATCCAATTTCTCCCTTGGAAGAACTTCAAGTTGCAAATTTCTTAAATCTGCATTTTTTAAGGTATTCATCCTATCATTTAAGAATTGTTTATAATAGTCACTATTTCCTCCATATCTTTTCAAACTGTCCAGGATCATATCCAACATATACGGCGGATACTCTTGACCCCTTTGGGGGTTTCGGATTGTATTGCCCGAAGTATCATCTTTCCAAAGGATTTCGCCATTAACCGGGCCACTTAAACGTCTAAGCTCTTTCAGTATGTTCTCCTTGAATGCAAAAATCTCATTTGTTAAGTCAGTTGCTTCCCCTGGGCTCAAGGACCCAGAAGGATACAAAGTTGTTAAGTTAAAATATATCGTGTCTTTGGCAGTCAGAGCAGGGTTAAGGGAGGGCCCGCTACCTGAAGCTGCTGGAAAGCCAGAGGAGTGAACTAAAGAGCCCCTACCCACCATATTTGCATTTAAAACATCCCTCATGAAAGTCGGATTGGAAGCAACCCAATCCTCCACATACCCGGTCAGCGAGTAACAAGAAGGTGGCACAATGGAGGGTAGGGGGGCGGTCCACTCTTGTGGGGCTGGCGTTGGCGTCCCCTGAACTACTTGAGCTGCCCCCCCTTGTGGCTGCGGTACACTTTCTGCACCTTCGCCACAAATTTGCAAGTAGTTGGCCACTACAGGGAGAAGTTCTGATCCTAACTCCGTCCAAGAACCCACTTTTCTGGAGTGGATTATTATTCCAGCGGGGGACTTCCCCGTACAAAAAGATAAATGGGTAGTCCCCGCTCTCGTGTTCATTGCTGTGATTCTTTTCCGTTCAAGAATCACTGTTTTCGTGATCGAATTACGAAATAGATATACGAACTGTATAGGATCATTCGCAGGGATGGGATAATAGATTCTTTTATAGAATTCGCATGGGATCGTAGAATCAACTAAGGATGCAATAGGTATTAGTGATCGATCAGCTTCCAGTATGACCGATGACTTTCTATCTGGATGAAGAATAACCACACAATCAGGTTGTTGGTTCAACCCAAAATTGATTTGATTCTTTCTTGAACGGAATTTCTTAGGATTAGCATAAGAATTGGTCAAAAAAGCCCCGATCTTCCATTGAGAATCATTGATACAGCTCCACATTTTTTCCATTATCGAATATATAAAGAAATGATTAGTCTTTAAAAAGAAGGAACGGCCTTTTTTACGAATGAGAGATCCTATAAAATGAATAGCGTTTCGTAAACAAATCAGTGTCTTGTCTGAATCGAGAATAGCAATTCCATTTCTGAAACCACGGATATAGACTTGAAAATGGGTAGCAGCTACCCGACGGCCGAGATGTGCATTCGTACAAAGTAATTTAGTACAGACAGTTGAAAGGATTGTCATTTCTGGTTTTCGTTTCCGGAGATACAGGTGGTAAGTTAGAAATGAAAATAGGTTAGCAGCTAATCTTCTAACCACTCAGAGTAAGTGTAAACATCAAAGAAAGGTGATGACCTAGTTCGAAAGCGCAAAAGTGGGAAGTTATTCCTTAGCCAAGCAAAAGGATACCTACACAACCAGATAATTGATACGATTGATATGCTTGTTCGTTACTTGACATTTTGAGCAGGAAGCGCGGGTTTCAGTAGTCAAGCCGGAGAAGGACTCGTTACCCAAGAAAGCCTGGGCATCACTCCTGTAAAGCAGATCCGGGAAATGTTGCATTTGGAATCGACCAGGGGATCACTCCTTTGAGCAGTGTCTTTCTCCGAATAGTAGTCGTCTGCCATCCCTGTTCTAAAAAGAAAAAAACCCACATAAGCTGGATTGCCAGACCAACCGCGAAAGCCTATAAAGCGTGCCGTCACGTGAGATAAATATCCAAAGAAGCTCTAGGATACGAACAGATTCGATCCCCATTTACTGCTATAGCACGAACGGATAGGTCAGCTCCTGTTTCCCGATCGATAATGTGTAGAGTGATCTAGGTTCTGAAAAGGGAACTTACTTCCACAGCTCAACCCACCCAACTTACTTTACTTTCTTTTAGTGACAATTCGATTTATATGTATAACGTCCGAGGGAAGAATCAACGGCTTTCTTCCCCCTCCTACATTCCATTGATACGGGATGGGATCTAGCTCTAGACAGAATTCTTGAAGTGCCATCGGTGAACTCCGTTTAAGGACGCTTCCCCGGTTTCCTATTGACCAACCTCGTTCGCTCTACGTAACCTTACCCACCAGGCAAGAACACGTATCTCGAACTCCAACCGCTACCTTAGGGCATTAGGCCTTAGACTGGATCCAAGGTAGGGGAAAGACAGGACCATGCATGCTTACTTATCTTCTTATTTGCCCATTCCGTGGATGAGTTCCAAGCAAGGTGGAGGAAAAGTCAAGTAAATGCGCTTACCTCCCTAAAATCTCTTATCAGGACAGGATAAGAGCAAGCCTACCTATTGTATATTCGTCCTCGGGGGGCATTAACTAGACCAGTGATCTTTGCTATCTATTCTTTTATCTTAATAGATAATGTGAGAGATAGGCGAGGAAATGGTGGTTGTAAATAACTCCTAAATTAATGGTATAAAAAACACCAGGTAAATTCATTTTGCAAACTCATCTGCTTGTAAATTCATTGTGTAAAATAACTCGTAAATTCATTGTGCCAGAATTGATCACTGATCAGGTGTGATCAGTCTCATCCGTCTAAGAGACTGATCCGGTGCGATGAGTCTATTCCGTGTAATATTTTGGAATTCCTCTTCCAACTCGTCCCGGAATGGGCGTTATGGCAAAGAACAAGAAGAAAAAGAAAGAAGAAATTTGTCCAATAGTAACAAATGGTGCCTCCACAGGTTGACATCCGATCCAACCTAGTAGTAAGCAATCCGCCAAAAGCAACCAAAATATTCCTTGGTGAATCGGTCGAAAACTTGAACTACGCACATACATTTCTTTAAAAAAAGGTAAAGCCAAGAGAGATATAAAAACTGGTGCTATTGCGGCTACACCTCCCGCTTTGTCAGGTATACTGCGAAGAATGGCATGGATCGGTAGGAAATACCATTCCGGCACAATATGAGGCGGGGTGGGCATCGGATTAGCAGGTATATAATTGTCGGGATGCCCCAAAACATTTGGAGCAAAAAAAATCCAAATGGAAAAAAAGATAGCAGAAGCTACCCGACCTACAAGATCCTTTACATAAAAATAAGGGTAAGAAGCAATTTTATCCATCTCAGAATGTACACCCAATGGATTATTTGATCCATATTGATGCAATGCAGCCAGATGAAGAAGACTGGCGCCTGCTAAAATAAGGGGGAGTAAATGATGGAGACTAAAAAAACGATTTAAGGTGGCATTGTCCACGGAGAAACCACCCCAAAGCCAAGTCACTATGGTATCTCCTACTACTGGTATGGCGCTAGCTAAGCTTGTAATTACTGTTGCTCCCCAAAAGCTCATCTGACCCCAAGGTGGTACGTATCCTATAAAAGCTGTCACAATCATTAATAGGAATATGACAACTCCGAGACACCAAACAAATTCCCTAGGACTGCTATAACTCGCATGATATAGACCACGAAAAATATGAAGGTGAACCACAATGAGAAACATACTTGCCCCATTAGCATGCATATAACGGAGCAACCAGCCCCCTTCAACATCTCTCATAATGTGTTCTACGCTGTTGAAAGCTAGATCCACATGAGGTGTGTAATGCATAGCTAAAAAAACGCCAGTCACTATCTGAATGACTAAACAAATACCAGCTAACGAACCGAACCCCCACCAATAACTAAGATTGCTCGGGGTTGGATAATCTATTAAATGCTGGTTAAGTGTGGAGTATATAGGTTGTTTAAGAAGAGAGAATCGTTGGTTCCTTATAGTCATTTCTCTTTTCTATCGTGACAACTCCTCTTCCCCCTTATTTTATTGACCCCCTTGCCTTGATGGAAATTGGCTTCGCAGCGCCCTGAATAAGAAAAAAGCTGCATGAGAAGATTCATCCCATTTTGGTTTGGCGAGAGGGAGGCAGCGAATCACCTGGGCTACGGATTTGTTGGTTAGTTGATTCTCGAAATCAGGTCATTCGGAAAAAAAAACTGCCGCTTTCTCTGCCGGTTTCTTAAGGCTTCAAACGAACGACTAGTCATGTTGATGATGAAATCAAAGTCTATTTTTGACCTTTCATGAAGAAGCCTGCGTGCAAACTACCTAGCCCAGAACGTCGATTTCCATCTCAACAAAGAAAGAACTCAAAATAAATGAAAGCAAGATTGCTTGTTGTCCTATTACTCTTTTTGTCAGCCTTGTGGAGCTTTGGAAAGGAGAGAATTTGAATAAAGTAACTCTCGGAAACTCTTATTGGACGAGAGAGAGTCAATATGATATTGGGCGTGGGTTTTTCCAACGAAACGACGAGTGAGAAAGATAAAGAACGCGACGTGGTTCATTGAAGTAGAGGTTTGATCGAGGATTGGGTGTCCTACGCTACTTCCGTTCATGTTCCAAAAAATAGAAAAGAAAAGACCTTGGAAAAACCAACGAAACGAAGAAGTTTAGGATTGTCTTTTTCATGCGGAACCCTCTCCGTATTAGTAAGCGGGCCCTCCTTTACGCGATCGTTACTGTCCATCTTTTGAAGCTCTGCTCCCGAAAAGAGAAAGGAGACTGAACACATTTCTATACCCGGACGATCAATTCCATTTAAGTATACGCATACCTTTTCCCACGATTCAGGAATAGCCATAGAGGACTACGTTTTATAGACGTACGAATCCTACGATACGCGCAAAAGCTATGAAACCATTAGGAAGGGCACAGCAGCCCCATTTGATTCGGCCGGCTCCTTCTTTTACCTTGAAAAACAGATAGGAACGGCAAATCCTTGTTGAAGAAGAGAGGTGAGCAAGAGTGAAGAGTAGAGCGCGCATGGGAAGTGCGGTCGCTATGAACGAAGTGGGATTAGATATGGATCTTCGAAATAAGAGTCTTTCTACTTTCTATAAGTGAATTATTGATCAAGAGAATGGAAAGAACCCCATGTATATGTGAAACTATGCTCTTAGAACACCTTCTTCCATGCTATTGAAGCTGGCGAACAGGCGAGTGAGTGAAGAGAGAAGCCATGCCTCTTTCGAGGTGAGGCAAGCGATGAACGAGTAGATGCTGCCCTTAGACCTATTCTCTCTTTCGGTAGCAGACACCGTGATGGGCTAGGCTAGGAAACCTTATTCGATACGATAGGACAGGTAAACAAAGCAAGGCCTGGGTCGAGAGCCAATTTCATATTCTCCGGTTCCATTCCTGATCTTCCTGTCATCGTATCTTGTGTAAGAATCGCTTTCAGGCTTCTTATCGCTTTCTCATCAGTGGCAGTTTTGTCTCCCGTCCCTACCGATAGTAACTGATCAACTTACTGTTGGAGTTCTTAAGCATATCTTTTTCCATTATTAGTTCTATCTTCCGAGTGGACTAAGGCATCAATCTGAACTATAAGCCCTATCGCTTGGGAATAAATGCTTCCCTAGCAGCTTGCCGGAGAAAAACGAAGCCTTAGAAATTGTAAATGAATCCCTAAAAGCGGATAAAGGCTTAAACCTATTCATCTATCCTATCCCTCGCTTGACTCTTCTCGGAAAAGGTTCTCGTTCCCATGAATCTTGATCTGCCTCCTGGCATTGATAGCGATTGATCGAATTCCTACTCTGGTTTGAGAAGCTTTTCCGTTTTCCTTATCTCTCGTGCCTTTGAACTGTCCTGACTGAAAAGAATTCAAAATACGTATATTTGGTACTAAATAAACCGCCTTCGCTGGCTAATCCCTATGTCTTGGTACTCTACCCTCCCATTCATAAGAGAGTGGTAGTTGTCACCGGAAGCAGGTGTGAGTTGAGTAAGTCTTGTCAACAACGCTTCGCACAACTAAATACTAACACACTGTTTACTTCTGTACTTCTCCACCGCCAAAACACAATGACTTATGCAATTCATACAGGCACGAGCGAAAAACGAGCTGAACGAGTGATCAGGTGCTTCGACCTCTCTTTCTACGGTTGGTTTCTGACATCGATCGACATTCAGTAGGTTTGCTTTGACGAGTGAAAGGTGGAAGCTTCGAAGCATCAGTGAAGAGAGTGACCCGGAGCCCATCCTTCCTGTACGCATTTCTTCCTTATTTTGAAAAGCAGCACGGGGACTTCATCTGCCCATGATTGATTCCCGGCTATGATTTATATAAAAAAAAGGATTTATATAATCCTGACGTCTACACAGAAAGGAAAGGGGTGAACTCCTTCCATCTTGGGTTTAGTTGCCCTGCCTGCTTTGTCTCAACGAAAGCTTTTTTGTATGGAAAAGGAAAGGCTCTTAGCCACCGGTAACCGGCTCAATGATCCCCTTTGGGCAGCTATTTCTCTGCTGCAAATGAAGAAGAATCTGGAATCGCTTGACCAATCGACAAGTTCTCTTCTTTATCTACGACCAAAGTAAAGTGAGGATCCAATCTGGAAAAAGGGCTACGAGAATCAAAGTTGACAATGCGGGCCGGGAATTAGACTACTATCCATATTCACCGGGAACTACAACTGGCAGGCTTTATCTTATGGAATTTTCGGAGGATAGGATCCATTTTTCCGACATTTAGACGATAAAGTAACTGCTTTTATCACTATTCTCAGAATGAGGGATTGGGATTGACCGGGACCTATTCTCTGGGAACTTCCGCCTCCTTAGCCAATCCACCTTATTCAGGATAGTTCGGTATGAATGGTATTCTTTTTAGTCTTAATCCTAATACTTCTATCATTGTATTAAATACCCTAGTACTGTTAGGAGAATGCCCAATAGCCCTTGAGCATGGAAGGAATGATACGAAAATAGCGAATTTGCTTATTAGGAGTAGAAGCACTTTTCGATAGTAAGATAGATATAGATCTAAAGGGCTTAGCAGTTCTTACAATACCAGTAGTAATAGATAGGATACCTTACGGAGATACCTTGAAAAAAAAGACTAGTTAGAGTTTCTCAAAAAAGCTTAGGAAAGCAGGTTTAGGAAAGGCAGTTTCACCAGTGTCTAAGTAAGAAAAGTCAAGTTAGTCATCTAAGGAAAGCCTTGGGCGAAAGAAAAACCCTTTTCTCTGCGCATATTCCCTTTCTAGAGTATTATACTGTAAATAACTATCCTTTCGTTTCCTAAATCCCTTTTGCCGCCTCAAGTAAAGTCTAATATCAGAAGTAGTAGATGCTACTGAAAGAGGTATGTCATAATCATAAGTAGTTACTTCTTCCATTTTGACTGTAATAGAGTTCAAGTAGTTGATAGCGCCAGTCTAAGTAGTTATCTCTGTTCTCTTTCGGAGATGTAGTAAACTATGCGTAAGCTGTATTTGACTATGGATAAGGAATAGTTCTTGCCTATCTATCCGGAGTATTTGCCTATTCCTAAGTAGTTATTCACTATCCATAACCTTTATTAGTATCTGACCTCTTGGGCAAGCCAGAATCAGTAATTCTGAAAAGCTAGTATCTTTACCTCTTTCTTTCCTCCGTCTAAGGCCAGTCATTTTCCTTCTCTGCGGTTGCTTATGGTGAGTGCTAATTCCTTCCAATTGCAGTCCTTCGGGGTTATTATCCTGGTATATGAAAGATAAGATCAATTCCTTAGGAGACAGGTATCGATGCTTGCCAGCAGGAGAAAGATCACTAGGTTCAGTCTCAGATCTGATCAATAGGGTTCCCTAGGTACATTCCGTTTTCTGGAAATCCAGCAGGGACCCGGGCAAAAAAACTTGTTAGGCTATCCGAGATCAACTACTTGTCCAGCTTTTTGGAGTGAAAATAAGGAGTGCCCGGCCATCTAAAGTGCCAGTCTAAGTTCCCCTCCAGGCTGCAGGGTAAAGGGCAGACACAGGTTCAGAGCGAGGGGAAAGGATCAAGGGTGCGTAGTATGCTTCTTACCCGCCTTGTCTGCTAGGTCTAGGATTGGTTTTGTTAACTAGAGATCTTTTCCTGGGCGTTTACACCTATTCCATTTTGAAGCTAAGCTCGTTTTCGAGTACTAAGCATAGCATATATATTACTTGCTACTTGCCAATATGTGGATAAGTGAGTGTAAAAAGTAAATGTCCGACCGTGGCTATTGAATCGTCGAGGTTGTGTTAGTGAGCTGCTCTTTGAGTCTACCTTTTGCCCAAGGATGTAGTTGTCTATGCATAAAGATGATACTCATAGTGTAGTAAAAGTCTTGAAGGAAGGATATAGTGCCAAAAGGCATGGTCCTTATGGTGGATAGTACGAGTCAGGGGAAGACCATTCCCAGTAAAGATACTTTTTCAATCCAGTTTTGAAGCTCTTTTATTTCCAAGGGCAATGAGGAAGGATTCTCCCCAAGACAGGACTCTTTGTTTACATTCCAAGGTGGGAATGGGTGAGAGGTAGTCTATCTCTGGCTGGGATGAGAGTCTAAAGTAGTATTCTTCTTCAGTGGAAGGCTCTGGGAATCCCTCTTTTAGTTGGCAAGGTCAATCTAGCAGATGATAGGTTTAGAGAGAGCTGGCTTTAGGGGTTATAGGGCAAAAGCTATATCAGCTGTTAGCAAGCAATCGTCAGGGTCTGACGGGGATGTATAAAGGTTCGTGAGATTATAGGCAGTAAAGCGAGTATCAATCTTGACCTTTCCGGTATCTGTATCTGGCTCAATGGAAGCACTCAAAAAGTAGTCTCTTGTTCTTTATTAATTGAAAGCAATAGAGGGTTAGCCAGTTTACTTTCTTGGGACTCCAAACGAGCCAGTTGCTGTCCTAATAGAAGTTCATGTCGATCCAGCCGAGCCAGTGCCATCATTAGAAAGTCCGGCCATTTTTGTTTAAGCCAGTTCAAGTTAGGGCAAGGAGGAAAGGAAGAGAGTAATGCAAGGATGTCAAGAATGAGGCGCTAGAACATTGGATCCAGTTGGAATTGTAGTTCTCTTTGCTGTTGTGCCAATCGATCTCGAAAACGATTCTTGCGACGGAGATCAGCTGAACTCACACATTCCACCTCATGCTCTGCTGATGTAACTGGCTCCTTCAACTCCATTCGAATCATAAAAAATAAGGTCGCACGCATCTTCGGAAAACAAATTATCACGAGCTAGTGGTTCCGCTCTAATAAAGTTTTTGATAACACAGCAGGCAAGTGCAATGTACTTCAGCTTCCACTAGAAATAGGGCATGTCCCTGAGAATAGGAAAACGGGACACCAAAACATCTCTCGATAACATTTCTCAATGATGAGTGCAAGTAATTAAACCGCTCTTGTGGTCGGGACACCGCCTTCTTCTCTATAATCACGCAAGTGGTACCGCTCCCCACGGTAAGGAGAAAGAAAGCCTGGGATAAAGGTAGAGCGTTTGTCCACAAGATAGTATTTTCTGTGTGACGATAGTGGCCATTTTCCGGTTCAGTGATTGTCTCCAGAAAGATTATAGATTCATTTGCCCTCCCAACCAAGCATGACATATGTGAAACTCATGTTCAAATCAAAAGCACTGAAACTCTTCTGTGTTGGGGTTTTCCACGATAACGTATTTGGTTTGCTGTTTGAACTCTGGCAGAAATGTGTGTCCCGTCTCCAACGCTATTCTAGAAATGAAAAAAGCTATAATAATAGATGAATTAGAAAACTCAACTGTTCTTTGTGATTCGGTACCGCTTGAACTAACTGTCCCAATTCTTGGTAGGTACTTATTAGGGGAAGGACAAGCACCAAATGAACAACGATCTCCCGGTCCCACTTGATTCAAGTGGAATTTATGGAACCCTGGGGACTTGACTCTTTTAAGAGAAACTAATTCGAAGTGAAATATCTAGAATATGCTTTACACTCCATTTTCACACAGGTATGCCTCCCTACCTTTCTGTAGATTGATGGACTAATAAGACTCTAAATCCTTGTTTTTAGCATCCCTTTATTTTGGAACCTTTCTTAGGAACTTCAAACGGAACAAGGCTAGGATCCTAATCTCTATTCCTTCCTCCTTTGCGTCAGATAACTCCAATAAAGTATGACTGAAGTAGATATAAAACGTGTCGAAGAGCTATAGACTCTTTTCTTTTTAGAGCTTATCATTGTCATTGATTGACCAGCATGACTTATGGATTGAATTTGATACTGTGCTATTTGAATAGCGAGATTCTTGAAAGGCGGAGGAGAAAACCATTTCCATTAATATATGACATTGAATTCATATCTGTGAAAATGATAAGCATGGGATTGAGCAGGATAGAGTTGGCCTTGCTAGAAGCCTACTTTCTTTAGAGAAAAGAGCTTATAACTCGCTTTTACTACCTCATGCGTATAATCTAATCTATCGCGAGCCTACTCAAACAGAGGGAAATCGACATTTCTTTAATAGAAAGAAGCTTATCCTGATGTGGAGTCTAGTGCTGAAAATAAACAGAAAGGTACCATGGCCTATTCGTAGCTTGATAGAATGAGAAGAAGGCATTTCCTACACTACACCATGGCATTCTATGGATAGAGCTGCTTAAGTTTTAGTGGGAACGAACCTACGTGCTTAGATCAAATACGAATGATTCGAGATTTCCAAATCCATTGAGATAAAGGGGAAGATCAAAAGAAGCGTCTCTTGCCAAAGAATTCTATACCCAAAAAACTGAGTGAGGAGCAAAAGCACGAGGTAGTAGTCGTGGCCGAAGTACACTTGGTTGATCAGCAGGCGGGGCGCATTGGTAAGGTCATGCAGATTGTGATGCCAGCTAGCAAGGATATGCCACCCGATACAGACTCATAGATGGGCCTCGAGGAGCTTACTTACCCATTTCCAAGTGGTGAAAGAAATGGAATTCAGATGATAGGCTTCGTCGCCCTAGCTTTGATTATTATGTTAGATCTCGGGGTAGCCCCAGAAAGCCTAGTGGATTATAATCGTAGAAGGAAAGATTTATGAATCTATTAGTTCGGCAGCAAGCAGGGGAATGCTTCTCGAAAGAAGACCCGTTCTCCATGTTCTTTTCTTGGGCGTCGCTTGCCGCATCAAAAGCTGGAACGCACCAACGTATGGTGTCTTTGTGAAGTTGGATCATTCACTGAGGGAAATGCAAGCAAATCCGTCAAGTCATTTCACAAAGCTAGGGAATGTGGCAGAAGAGGAATAGGCAAAGTGAACTGGCTGGTGAAGGTCTGTACTAGTAGAGCGGTCTGCATGCAGGATGTAGCAGGAGAAGAATCGTCATCATAAGGGTATTCACTAGGTTATGCCAGCCCAGTCAGCATCGGCAAATGCCTGAAGTGAGAGGGAAGAAGCCGGAAGAAGAAGCGAGGTGACAGTGGGTAGCCCTGCTTGAGTCCTCTTCTACATCTTGAGTACTTCCCACTCCAATGGATCTAGTTTTGAGAATAGCTTTGATCCGGCCATGTAGAGCACTCATAGAGGTCCGGCTTCACGTCAGTAATCTACCACACCCATGCTGGAATTCAGTAGAGTCCCACGAGTCAATCGACAAAAGCGAGAAACGAGCGACAAGGCTACGGTCTAACTTTTTCTTCCTAGCGGAGTTCAATACGAAAATAAAGGCGCTCCGCGTTGGGAATGGCGTACGTAGTACGGGTGGTATTTCCGGTATAACTGATCAGGGTTGTTCTGAAAGCAAGTCAATTGGTGCTTTGGAAAGTGAGTGCCAGAGGCTAGTCACTGCTTGGTTTACAGAAGGGAAGGAAGAAAGAGATACCGAAGCAGATTCAGTATAGAAAAGAAGAAATTGATACCATTCATTCCAGCTTATTTGATACCCACTTAAAGTTTCTATCAAACCATGTCTTTTTCTTGTCAATCTCGTAGGAATTTCGATTGGAAGTGTGGTATTGAAGGGCGAAGCCTTTACTCTTTTACTTGTTTCTTTGAATATAACATAGTATTGACTACGCACTTCGAAAGATAATGGTGTATTCCGAGGATCAGTCCGTTTTTTATTGAATTCGCAAATTGATAGATCTGGATGATTCAAAGAATGATTCTTCCCTGGGTATTTCCCCGCTACCATTATGGAAATTGGAGCTTTTCAATTCCATTTTGGAGATTGAGAAGATAACGATTTTTTTCTTTTTATGGCTGGGTGGGAGGATTTGACTCTTGAAGATATCAACTCATACGCCTGCTCCATACATTAAAAAACATTTTGGGTACTTTCTATGAGAATGGATAAATAGAAATGGGTACATTCCTCTTTCTCTTTCCTGGCCAAACTACCAAAAAAAAAGAAGAGAGAGAGCTGTAAGAGCGGTAAAAGCAAGCTCGGTGGCCCGGTTCACTACAGGTTGATGTATCCTTTTGAAAGAAAAGTAAATCTCTCTAAAAAATAAGCACTTCAACAAGTCAGGGCCCTTTTTTATACAACTCCTATGCGTAATTGATAGCTTTTTGGTATTCTCCATATATATATACTACTAGGTACGAAATAACAGGAAAGATAGAAATAGTGACTTTGGCTTCAAATAGAGAGCAGCTTAAAGGGAAGGAGGACAGCTCTGAAAAAATAACGGAACACTGGCTAGGAACTGGGCTGCACTAAGCCCGGCACTTTTTGGGCTTCTTCATGAATCTAGTTTTCAGGTAAGGTCAGATCATCTTATTGAATATATATCTGAAAGAAAGCAAAGGAATGAATCGTTTTTCCAATTACCTTCTCTCGAAAACCATAGATCTTCTGGTTACCATTGACTATCCGGCACTTTCGTCTGTAGAGCGAAGCAAGAAATTGCATGGAAGGGCTTGCCCTGCTAATATCAGCCTTGTTTGGAACAATAGATGCAATCCATTTCAGTGTATGTCACTGAGTTCACCATTGCAGTTGAGACGTCAGGCAATTGAGCGTTCCCTAGAGTTTGGTTCAAAGGCTAAGGACTCCCCGCCGCCTTCATAAGGGCACTAAGGCGGAGCACGGAAAAGAAAATGGGGCACCCATGTTTTACCAGTCCCGGATCTCAGGGCCGTTTTGCCAACCGCCGACATGAACGAAATCTAATTTCATTGCGGGAAATTTGGATTTCATGAGGGAGGAAAAGGCGAGGCGGAGGGTGGAGAGTCGTACAATGCATTGGTGGGATGAAGGTGCTAGCTTGGCTGAGATAGGAAGTTTCGATGTGTATGTAGATTTGGTTCTAGTGCCCCCACCCTTTTCGAGATCTGTCAGGATTAGCAAGATGTTATAGTGTCAACTATAGAGAAATGGAATGAATGAAATGTATCTAAGAAGAAAGGAAGCCATGCTCCATCCTATCCTGTTTATAAAAAGAACATCACATCACCTCCCTTTTTGGTTAGATACCGCTCCGTTAGGTACTAATGCTTCTACCTATCACCCTCCGGGTGAGTTTGAGAGCTGTGTTTTTTCCAACGTTAATAGCATTCCGCGAGAAAAGAGAAAAGTCATCTACTGATGTTGTCAGCGGAGTCCCTCGTCCATCCATGTATGAATAGCGGTATCCCCCATTTTGGACAGTGATGAGGTAGTCGACGCAATTTGCATGTGTATTTGCGTTCGGCTTTGCTACTTTCTTTCCTTCTAGACTATAAAAGAATGTCCGCGGAAGGGAATAGTCTACGTGGCCCGGGGTAGTCTTTCAATTCCTTTATCGGGTGGGAGAGTTTAGAACCTGTTAAGCCAATAGCTGCAGCTTTAGTCACACTAGCTACATCAGTTGATCATGGATTTAGCATACCACCTCAGAATAGTCTACGTGGCCCCTACTTTTATTTGACTACTTTTTTTCCAGTAATGCAGACAGCCCTTTTTAAAGCGCTAGGCCGGGCTTGCCCCTGACTCTAAAAAAGAGCAGGAGGCCTCAACTCATTCCATTAATGTTGTTTCATTCCCCACGCGGCTGAATCCAACTCAGTCTTTATCCTGCCTTGGAGTTCTCTCTCATAACTGAAAGGAGGTATTCGATTTATCGGATTTCGAGCTAGCTGCCCTTTTCTTGCTCCTTGCCATTAGCGCTGCCCTTTTCTTTTTCTTAGCTTTATTTGAAGCGTAGTTTTTCACCTTCAAAAGAAGGCGCCAGCGCTTTTGTAGTGACCCCTCCGGGGTCCCGGGTTGCTTTGGCGCGCCCCACCCCGTCAGTCCTGTGTTGTACTTGACTTGACTCTCCCCCGCTTGCTGCTTGCTGATCGCAGTGTTCAAAAATGACACGAAGCTGGATATGAGTAGATGTTGTTGGTCGAAAACGTCTTTCATTCACAATGAAACAGAATGGTCTCGCTCGATGCGTCATTTTATGATGTGTATTTTCATATTAAGAGTTCTTAAAAGAACTCAACTCAAAGCCCAACCGTCAAAAGGATGCTACAATGTTCGAAATTCTCAACTTAACACGCCCCCTTACTTCCTTCGTGACCTCCCACACTACTTCATCTACCGAAATGATTAGGCAGATCTCCTTTTTTCTAGCATTAAACCTGCTCATGATCCTTAGGCTATAGAGCATGGAGCAGACAGAGAGATGAAAGGACCACCTTCTCCTGCTTGCTTGATCGGAATCTATTTACATTTAGAATAGCTGAACTTCTTAAGAGCTACACTTAGTAGTTGAAACTCGGAGAGACAGAGAGAGTCCTCTCTCATACTTGCCAATTCCCTTGCTGATCAGCAAGGGAATTGGCAGGACGCAGAGATCGATTGATCAATATGCATATCGAGAGTTGATGGTTGACCGCCGCCCCCCTTGTCCTGTCCTGGGGGCTCCCCGGCCGGGGAGGCAAAGGGGATTGCTATCGTCACCCTTTCTCCCGGTGTATGTGAAAGAGAAAAAGTGACGAACTTTTTTGCTTTTCGGTTGGTTGGTCCAAAGAACGAGAGTCAGCTTCCTTAAGTCCGTTCTTCCTCAGTAGCTCAGTGGTAGAGCGGTCGGCTGTTAACTGACTGGTCGTAGGTTCGAATCCTACTTGGGGAGATCATTCTGAATTCGAATTGATAGTTATAGCTTTTCTGACTAGCGACCCCTGTCCTTCTCCTTTATATTTTCTAAAGACGCAGCAGAATCGTCAAACGGGACATAAAAAGTGGGAAGTTGATTGTAGGATTTCTATTCCTCACTCTCGTATAGGTGAACTTGGTTCGTTCAATGAAAAGGGATAAGAAGGATCCCCTGGGAATGAATGGGAAGACTGGGGTAGTATCTTCATTAGCCGGAAGGAATTAGTCTCCACTAGCGTAATTCGAAGAACGAACAAGAAAAGGCGTCACTGTTTAGGTAGGAGGATGGATGGATGTGGTCCAATGGCTAAAGCTCTGCCAGCTTCTTGTAGACTGGCAGTCTCCGAGAGGAACCTTAACCCCCCGGGGGGAGGCCGGGTGGGATGGTATACTTTTTTTTCGCCACAAGTGGGAACTCAGTCCTTGGTAAGACACAAGGGGGGAAGGAAGATCTTCACTCATTCATTAAGTGCCTGCGGTGAGACGCGACCCACAACAAACGAAGGGGGTGGAGGGAGACCGAAGAAGGAACAATTGTCTTGAATGCTACGCTGGGATCAGCAGCTTCCAGTGAAGACAAAATGAGTCGGGCAGGAAGAGGAAGATCGTGCGGGGGAAAACGGGGTTCGAACCCGCGACTTCTGGCGTGACAGACCAGCACTCTAACCAACTGAGCTATTTCCCCCTTTCGTAACTACTGTCGATTCAACAGTCACCTACCGGTTACCTTTGTAACTATACCAAAACCAAAGTAGCTGTACAACCCTTCGCCTTTAGTACTTTTTTTTTCTTTTGACGACAGTAGAAAGAAATGGCTCTGCTCGCTTAGACTCGGGGCTCCGCGCTCTATCAGCTATCAGTTAGTTGGCGCTACGCGCGACTTCAGTTGACAAAAGCGAACAAGATAGCGCTAGCGCCCGCGGTTTCGTTTGTTCGCCTGGCCTACTGACCTGCCGGTGAAAAGCCGGTTACAAAATAAATAATAAGACGTAGGTAGTGCAAAAGTACCAAAACAACTGAAGCCTACATCCCACTACGTCTGGGTTCCCCCTTCCTATGAACCTTGAGTCAGAGGTCTTACCTTGAGTCAATAGGTAGGGTCAACTATACCAAAGTGGAAGGGCCACTATCTAAGCTATTAGTGGGCTGGTTTGAACTATTGATTTACTGAATCGAGTGAAGCTGTGTTGCGTAACAAGACTATAGGTCGCCAAGGCCTAGAAGTACAAGTGGTCGCCCTAACGGCCACTCTCAAACTCACTACTTGAGTGACGAAAGTCACTTAGCTTCTTTAATAGGGCTTGCCAAAGAACCCCTCCGGGGCCCCGGGAAGAGGAAGAAGGAGATAGAGCAAAGGGTCTCCTCTTTCTGTCCGCTCTTCCCGGCATGTAGAGATCCGATTGGGCTTATAGTTTAATTGGTTGAAACGTACCGCTCATAACGGTGATATTGTAGGTTCGAGCCCTACTAAGCCCATCTGACCTGCTTAATCAATGACTCCGGTAGTCACCTGAACCACTCTCTCGGATAGCCCACAGCCTCTCTTCTGGATGCGAAAGAAGATTCGATCAACGTACAAGGTTTGCCTTCTTGTGAGAAGGAGGGTTCTGAATTGTGTTCTCAGTGCAAAAGGAGTCTTTGAGAAGGTTCAGTGAGTCTGAAGAGAGAGAAGATCAGTCCGGCAGCAGTTCGGGGCTTTGGGATTTGCCTGATCGACCCCTACCAGTGTATTAATATAAAAAAATGAAGATTGACATTCGTATGTACAATTTACTGGTTCTTCCTCCCGAATTGAGACCCATTGTTTATAGGTCTGGGGATAAAGTAGTGACTTCGGATATTAATGAACTTTATAAGAGAGTTATCCGTCGGAACAACAACCTTGCCTATCTATTAAAAAGAAGTGAATTAGCACCAGCAGATTTAGTAATGTGCCAGGAAAAATTGGTACAAGAAGCCGTGGATACACTTCTTGATAGTGGGTCCCGCGGGCAACCGACGAGGGATGGTCACAATAAAGTATACAAATCACTTTCAGATGTAATTGAGGGTAAAGAGGGGAGGTTTCGCGAGACTCTGCTTGGGAAACGGGTCGATTACTCGGGGCGTTCTGTCATTGTTGTGGGTCCTTCGCTTTCATTACATCAATGTGGATTACCTCTAGAGATAGCAATAAAGCTTTTTCAGCTATTTGTAATTCGCGATTGAATCACGAAACGTGCTACTTCTAATGTCAGGATTGCTAAAAGGAAAATTTGGGAAAAGGAACCCATTGTATGGGAAATACTTAAAGAAGTTATGCGGGGACATCCTGTACTGTTGAACAGAGCACCTACCCTGCATAGATTAGGCATACAGGCCTTCCAACCCACTTTAGTAGAGGGACGTACTATTTGTTTACATCCATTAGTGTGTCAGGGTTTCAATGCGGACTTTGATGGGGATCAAATGGCTGTTCACCTACCTTTATCCTTGGAAGCTCAGGCGGAAGCCCGTTTACTTATGTTTTCTCATATGAATCTCCTGTCTCCCGCTATTGGAGATCCTATTTGCGTGCCAACCCAAGACATGCTTATCGGACTTTATGTATTAACGATTGGAAACCGTCGAGGTATTTGTGCAAATAGATATAATAGTTGCGGAAACTCTCCAAATAATAAAATAAACTACAATAATAACAATTATTTAAAGTATACGAAAGATAAAGAACCCCATTTTTCTAGTTCCTATGATGCACTGGGAGCTTATAGACAGAAACGAATCGGTTTAAACAGTCCCTTGTGGCTCCGATGGAAACTAGATCAACGCATCGTTGGGTCAAGAGAAGTTCCGATTGAAGTTCAATATGAATCTTTTGGGACTTATCATGAGATTTATGCCCACTATCTAGTAGTGGGAAATAGAAAAAAAGAAATCCGTTCTATATACATTCGAACCACTCTTGGTCATATTTCTTTTTATAGAGAAATAGAGGAAGCCATACAAGGATTTAGTCGGGCCTATTCATACACTATCTAAACAAGGAAGTTAGATTCGGCGATGCCCCTTTCGGGGGGCATTCTGATTTCGCTAGTACCATCTTTTTTGCCGCGCAAATCCAGATTGAGATTGAGGAAAGGGAGTAAATTAAGTTTTCGAATCACTGACTCAGGCCCATTGTCGAATCCTACTCAGCAATTGTCGAATCCTACTCAGCCAAAAAAGGGGGTACTTATGTATGGCAGAACGGGCCAACCTGGTCTTTCATAATAAAGAGATAGACGGAACTGCTATGAAACGGCTTATTAGCAGATTAATAGATCATTTCGGAATGGGATATACATCCCATATACTGGATCAAATAAAGACTCTGGGCTTCCATCAAGCCACTACTACATCGATTTCTTTAGGAATCGAGGATCTTTTAACAATACCCTCTAAAGGATGGTTAGTCCAAGACGCGGAACAACAGAGTTTTCTTTTGGAGAAACACTATTATTATGGAGCTGTACACGCGGTAGAAAAATTACGCCAATCCGTTGAGATATGGTATGCTACAAGTGAATATTTTAAACAAGAAATGAATTCGAATTTTCGAATAACGGATCCTTCTAATCCAGTCTATCTAATGTCTTTTTCAGGAGCCAGAGGAAATGCATCTCAGGTACACCAATTAGTAGGTATGAGAGGGTTAATGGCGGATCCTCAAGGACAAATGATTGATTTACCTATTCAAAGCAATTTACGCGAGGGACTTTCTTTGACAGAATATATAATTTCCTGCTACGGAGCCCGAAAAGGGGTTGTAGATACTGCTGTACGAACAGCGGATGCTGGCTATCTTACACGTAGACTTGTTGAAGTAGTTCAACATATTATTGTGCGTAGAAGAGATTGTGGTACTATCCAAGGTATTTCTGTGAGTCCTCAAAATGGGATGACGGAAAAACTTTTTGCCCAAACACTAATTGGTCGTGTATTAGCAGACGATATATATATTGATTCACGATGCATTGCTTCTCGAAATCAAGATATTGGAATTGGATTAGTCAATCGATTCATAACAGCCTTTCGAGCACAACCGTTTCGAGCACAACCAATATATATTAGAACCCCCTTTACTTGCCGGAGCACATCTTGGATCTGTCAATTATGTTATGGGCGGAGTCCCACTCATGGGGATCTGGTCGAATTGGGGGAAGCTGTAGGTATTATTGCGGAAATCTATTTGATTTGATACATTGTGGTCGGTAACGTTGGTGAATTAACAGAAACGGAAAGAGAGGGATTCGAACCCTCGGTAAACAAAAGCCTACATAGCAGTTCCAATGCTACGCCTTGAACCACTCGGCCATCTCTCCTACATAATCTTATTATTGACCAGAAACTGAGTGAATAGCGAGTTTTCGTATCCCTGCAAGTACAGGTACAACCGATCACAGGTTCCATAGGGAGTTTTACTTCCTTTCCAATTTCATATTTCTCAACAACAACTTCTCTCATCCCCACGGATCTATTCAAAATTCTGGAATCGTCCCATGTTTCTATTTCGATTGTATGGCGTGGCGTATACACGTTCTGCAAACAGAACGTATGGTTACTTTACTCTATTTTCTCATGGCTTGTTAAACCTTTCTTTTTTCTCTTTGGATCATAACCAAATCAAAACTTCTCGAGTTATCAGAATCCATAGTAAAATTCAGTCCTTGGTTATTCAAGTTAGATGAAATAGTAATAGTTTGGCTCATTGGTATACTACGAAATCCAATCTGATTCAAATATTTCATATCTCTCCTTGTCGGGACAATTTGAGCAGAAAGCCCATATCTATTATCTATTTTTTAGAATCGAATTAGTCTGTTTTTTTGCTATTTCGTACTGTATAATTCCATTGTTTATGGGATCATTTTCCCCGAGGGATCAATGGGGGCGTAGTATAGGTAGTTAGAGAGTGTTGGCTCCCCTAGCTTGAATTCTTTTTACCCATTCTTAGAGAGTGATAGGTTTTATTTTTCCGTACCGTAATAGAAGAGCTCAGAAGAAAGACCTAATTATGTAAAAACACGACCATTCAAGCTAAAGATCAGAGGATCCGTAATAGGACTCTCATAGACTTGCCAGGAAATATCAAATTTGGAATCGGCTTTTGCGCTAGGCTCAAACTTGAGGGACGGAGCCTTTTATTTTGTTCGGGGAGTGGATTAAGAACGTTTTAGCCCCTCCCCTCCCCTCATCTTTGATGTAGGAATGTCGCTATAAGACGAATAACCTTATTCCATGGTGAGTTTAGCTACCTCCAGAAAGTAAGTGTCTGAGTTATAGTCCGCGCGATCCATTCAAAGTCTGAGTTTCTAGAAAATTCCTTCCTCACCAAGTAGTCTTCTTGGCCCTCAAAAGGAGACAGCCGAGCTAAATGATCCATACGAGTCACTAGCTTGGAAGCCATTTGCCTTCAATGCAGTTTTAGAACTTTAAGTGTCAATATTTGCCCTTACAGGTTACTTAAAATAGACCTCATCTTCATAAACTTATTTTATAGCCGGCTGTCCAAAGAACTCCAATTGAAGATCGAAACTCGCTAGGACATTTCTCTGGCATGGTTCATATAGAAAAAGAGATATTCATGTTCCTCTGTAAGTAGAAAAAAGTTTTATGGTGTTTTGGGTATACAGAATCTCTTAGAAATGAACAGGGCATTGATTGCTAAGTGGTGCTTTCGTTTCAAGGACCCCACTGTCACAGGTCTTTGGAAGCAAATAATAATCAAAATGTATAAAAGAAAAAAAGGAGCGGGAGGAGCTGATTGAGAAGAGAGGTCCCCTATCTCTGTCGGTTAGTGAAATCCGATATAGGTTCTTCCTTATTACTATTGACTGGTAGGACAAACGCGATATAGGTTCTTCCTTTATTCTAACATAAACGATCCGCTAAAGCAAGTCTTGTGATATGGTTGACTCAAAATCAGGATCTTACAAGCAGGGAAACTACCTCGCATTGGGGCCAGCATAGTATCCGGTAAGCCTTCTCGAAAGAAAAGGCCCCTATGAATACTAGTCCACTTGTAATACGTAATTCTTGGGTCCCTACTTCTCAAGAAAAGTAAACTATCGCTTTCCCTGCTTTCAGGAACTTCCAACTAGTCACTTCTCGCTTTTGATCTCTTCCGTTTCCCAAGTCCGGTAACCCGCTTTGCTTTCCTGTTTCCTTTTACGAAACCTTCATCACTACTTCTCCTTCACTGAAACATGCTTAAAATGAGTTTAAACTCACGTTTAAACAATCAAATGTACAATCTATCTTCTTATCCCGGCTCGAGGTAAGGAGCCAATGGAGTTCGAGGTCAGGTGTTACAGACTTCTAGAACAGAGCACTGAATACCAAGTAAAGGTGGATACAGCAGAGAATGCAGATATATAAAGGCCGAAGCAAGTAGATATAGGTTAGTTGTTAGGGTGGCTATGTCCACTCGAGATATAGCACAAGGTGAAGGTAGTCAGCAAAGGGAAGAGAATTGCCACTACTTCTTGTGGGTGGGTATTGCGATGGATAGCAACGCCTTGCAGCTTGTTTAAAGTTATAAGAAGAAGAAAGATTGAACTATGCTAGATTGACTCAATAAGAGAGAGAAGGATTGTATAGATGATATATGCGGCTTGTATGTATCAATTGACCTAGACAAGGGTTTATGTTAGACGAAGCGGTTGGATTGAGTGAATAAAGAAAAAGTATCAAGAATTGCTGTTCTTCCACTGCTACAAGCTTCCAGTCGGATAAAAAGATAGGAATAGGGACCATGCAGATGATCCATTATTTCCTTTTTCTCATGACCTGAGGGCTTCTTGTTGTTAGCTTGGTTGCATTCCTGTTTCCGAAACCTTAACTAGCTTGCTTTCCGTCTTGCCTTTGCCGGAGGCATAGGTTGAGCTTTAGCAATAGCAGACAGTTAGGGAACATAGGAAACCCAAGAAAGGAGGAGCGAGCTATGGTTTTGGTAGATACCCTAACTAATCTATTGGGAAAAGCTGGACCCATCTAATAGCTAACTTTTCTTTGCTGAGCGGACGGGAATAGCTTACTTCACGTAAGTACAGTAGCAGGTATCCACCTTTTCCCTCATCTAGGGAAGCAAGAAGTTCATCTAACCCCTTAAAGATGCGCCGTTCTTCAGTTCTTTATAGCAAACTTATGTAGGTAGGGCTGGTAGGAAAAGTGAGAAATAGGCTCACGCAATTGGAAGGACTTATTCTTTTTCAGAAAATGAATACAGCTTTTCCCTGTTCCGTTCAGCTATCCACCAGCTTTCCTAGAGTTGTGGGGTCAGTCAGGTAGGATTCCCTCTTCCTTCGCCTAGTAACGGATACGTTCCATGTCTCTTGCTGTGATTCCATTCCCGGCACCAAGCCAAGTTAGCTCGAAAGCAAGTAAAGAATTAGCTCAAGTAAACAGAAACAGAAAGAATCAAAAGAAAAAGAGCAGCAAAGCTGGAATGAACCTTGTCTAATAGTATACCTTCTTCGATCTCACGACCCAGGTAGCAGTAGGCAAGTAGTGAATCATACCCCATTCTCTAACTAGAACTCCGGGTGAGCTTTTCAGGGCTATGACGAGGTGCGAAGCAAGGGAAAGCGGTCTTCTTTCCTTTCATGGACCTTTATGAATCGATAATATGAGGAAACGGATGCTCCAAAGAGACAGAGTGGCAAAAAAGTAAAGGTAGAAGGGGCAGTCGTCGCTGAGCACCTTTCTTTCCATTTTTGGGGTGGACATCTTCAAGGCGATTCCCGTGGGGCCTGGTCGCACAAAGGATGGTAATTGCACAATGGCCCAAGTCTACCCAATTAAGAAAGGGAGCCAGGAATTGTGGATAAAAAATAAGAAAAGAGAAGTGTTTAGCCGTACCAAGCAGGCACTTCTGCCGCCGACTCCCGCCAGGTTGGCTACCTGTCCATTCGGGGGTATATAGGGTGCCCAAGGACTCCGGTCTAAGGGCGGACTGAATCTGAACTGAAATAGGGGGATAGGCTCTCGGGCGTCCTACCTTAAGGAAATGAACCGAAAGGTTCCATCCTTTAGTAGACTAAGTTTGAACGAGTCTCCATCTCCGCCTACATGTGAGAGTGGGAGTGGGAGGTCTAGGTTTAGCTCAGAGGAAAGGAGTGAAAGCGCTGTCCCGAGGGGACAAGAGAACATCGTTTCTGAGCGGCTTCTACCTTTTTGATTTTGAACGAACCGCTGCTAAGCATAAACAAACCAAGCAAGCAGCAACCCCAGGAATCATAATCCTAGGGAACAAGCAAGCAAGAAAGAAAGTAAGTTCAGTCTCTTCTTTAGGAGTTCGCACCGCGTAGTGGGCTTGGCTTCTATCTATCTCGGGGAAGGAGCCAGCCCTATTCATGGCAAGGAGTGAACCCGCCAGCCCCATAGCAAAAGCAGGGGGGACCCGAAAAGTTCTATTTCAGGGGGCAATGCCCACAACTAAGTAGATAAGACCTGGATGTAAATTGGAACATTTTTTACCTATATCAGTCAAAGCGCTATTTGAGCCTACTATATGAATCTATCTGGTACACCTTTTGTAGCTCTTTCTATCTAATGGAATATGATGTGAACAAAAGCTGCCACATCCTCACTCAGTCAAGCATGTAGATTGGAAGACAGTCTAGAATCGATTTGGATTTATGGTTTACGCACAAATATCAGATAGGCCAAACATTTTGCAGGGCTTACCGGGAAGCCGGTCAGGCGTAGTACTTTTTCAAGTACATGTCATTCCAAGGTTCAGGAAGTTCATCCCCATGTTCATTGGCAAGGCGGTACGCGTTCCCGGGGTTGACCGCTATGACAATAAAAAAAGATCTTTCCTTAAGGAAGGGGCTTAAGTTGACCCTTAGGGTGCTGTGCGTTGGAAATCTTTTTGAGGACATTTATATGAGTTTTTTTCATAAGCGCGGCTGAGTTGACGTTGATAGACTTGTGCGTGCTCTGCCGCTCGTAACCTTTTTTTTTCTCCCATCGAATCGAGGAGGTCAAGTTTCGAGAGCAGAGCCTCTCGCTTCTGATTATCAGTCATATCGTCGTCGAGCAGAACGGCGCAGGGAAGGAATCGTCGAGTTCACTGGGAAGAATGGCGTCCATGCCAACGACTAAGGAGAAGGGTGTTGCTTATGCTGTCGAACTGGAAGATACTATGCCCGGTCAAGCATCTGGAGCGAGCTACGGATGACCAAGTTGGAACAGCTGACAAGAGCTCCGGCAAGAATTTATGGCAGGAGAAGCTGATAACTCAGAATCGTTTTCACCTGGTTGACCTGTAAAATCAGTCGGGTATAATACCTATGTAGAAGGGTTTTCCATTTCTTTCGGTAGGCTTCAGGAAAAGAGGTTGGTATACTTTTAAGAACTCTAATGGTTTTTGACCAACCAAAATGGCGAGTTTGGGCTGTAACTGATTGTGACTTTTGATCCTGATGCAATGCAAATGGACCGGGGTGTTATCCCTGGAACTCTCAAAATAAAAGGTTGCTACATTACTTATCTAAGTATCGAAGTATAAAAGGGCAGGCTTCCAGCTATTCAAGTTGCAGGGTAAAGGAAGGCGCGGAGCGAAAAAGCAACTGGCTAAAAAGAAATCCACTAAGCAAGATAGCTTCCATCTAGATAGCATTTTACTAGGCATTTTGACACTTCACTAGGAGGGTGAAGGAAAGTCGGATGAAAGTGATCCTAATGGAAGCGAAAGCACTCGTTCTTGCCAATGGAATACCTTCATCCCTTGTATTGAAATATGATTTATTGAATTCGGAGCGCAGCTACGGCCAAGGAAATACCCCGATTTAGTGGACTAGTGAAAATAATGAATTCAAAGCGAAGAGGCTCGAAACATTAAACAAGCAAAGGTTTTTGCGCTTCTTGGCTCGAAACATGCCGTAGTTCCTCGAAAGTAATGAAAAGGCACTGGATAGCGATAGACGTACGATTTCAATCAATTCTCTAGTTGTTCAATCAATTCTCTACTTGTATAGTTGTAGAACCTGTGCACGGAAGGGAATCAGAAGCGGTTGATGAAAGCAAAGGTACGGCTCCTAAAGCAATTCAATAAGAAGAATTTGTTTCATTGAATCGTACCAGTCTATACTGGGGTTTATTACTCATTTTTGTACTTGCTGTTTTATTTTCCAATTACTTCTTCAATTGAGAGAAAGAAGGAGAGTAGTAAGAATTCTCTTATCCCATTTGGAAGGATACCATCTTTATAACTATCCATGACTGTTTTTGTCTCTAGCATGACCACTTGAGAAAATGTGGAGGAAAGTAGGGGAAATGGCCGATACTACTGGAAGAATTCCTCTTTGGCTGATAGGTACTGTAACCTTCCCAACCAGGATGAGGCATAAGCTTACCCTGATTACACCTCTCAATTTAGAATTCGATATTCACTACAAAAAAGTAGTGGGTTACTTCAAGGTTCCCTAGGTCCTACCGGAGCTTCTTGTTTCTTTTAATCAAAAAAAAGATATGGTGAACTTGTATACTTCATTTTATCTTTGCTTCTTGATTATAAAGTGTAATAGTGCTTTTAACACTAACCATACAGTGAGGCCTTTTCTTTATGAAAGTTGGCTAGTGACCCTATGAGTCCGTTCTTTCAAGCATCAAGTTTTTTCTTCTAATTTCTACTATTTCTTCCAGGATCAAAAATATTTGACTTGGTTGAGCTTTGTCAACAGATTGACAGTGAAAGAGATTGGCAGTGAAATAGAAACTTTTCTATGGTGAAATATTATAGAATAACTATATAAAATCAAAAATCTATCTTTGAGATTTCCCCGCTGGCGCTCGCTCAATCCGTTCACCAGGGTTCCTTTACGGTCGAGCTACTTCTCGTTCATCATCAAGTGGTTTCAATTATCAGAATAATTATACTAGTGAACTAACAATTTGGCTTTTCAAAGTTCGTTCAAGAAAATGCAATGAAATGTTTAGCATCTAGTTGAGTGGGTGCTTGCCTATGGTTCCATTTATTAATTAATCAAACCATTTCCTTTTCAGGCCATCCATCGAATTGAAACTTTATCGTTATCATTGGCTGGAATGAGAATAGCTGCGGGATCCGGATCACCATTTGTTGTATCATAGTTGGAATGGCTAAAATAAGACATTCTTGAAGAGCTATATATTATTTTTGCTGATCAATGATGAGCACAATATGAGGTAACCCTCACATATATTTGATTCCACCGAGGTATGTTTGCAAAGTAGATAATTTTCTCTTCTTCAAGATTGCAGCTGCGAAGAGAAGAGTGGAATTGGCCCTATTTTTCTTAGACTTTTAAGTACCTTAACTTACGAAGTTTTGTTTGCCTAATGACCACCCATAACATACCACCCCTTTTTGTATTCAAAGAATGACACCGAGCCCAGCTAACGCTACTGAGCTGCTCTTTCTGGGAAGGTATCATTAAGATGTTTTTTCCTTGACTTGCTGCATGAAAAAGTAAATCACAAGCTTCTGATAACGAGCGGGCGAGATGGGTCATCTTTATACCTTTACGTTTGTGTTTGCCCTTTGCTGTAAAGATGTAAGGAGTTATTCTAGGATTCCTTCTTTTTTCACTATGACCTAAATGAACTCTGACTTCAACCATCTGTTTCTTTCAATCCCAGATCTTTTTTTCATTCTCCTATTGCCATCTACGAGTTACTTTGAAATAACTAATTGTTCCGATAGAACCTTCTGCCGGTAATTGATATACGACACAAACCTTAAAAACTTTTTTGAATTAGTGATTTGATTTATTCTGACTCGATCTATTAAAACATTCATAACCTTTAGTTAAAAAAGAAAGATAGTTAAAGGAAGAACGGGAACTCTCAGTTAAGAATCATGAAATTGCATAAAAGATGGTTGTTTCATCAGAATCAGAAATTGTCTCATCTCACATCAGAATCATTTCTTTTATTATGGTATAACATAATATCTCTTATTTCATGCACTTCCAACGGCCTCGGTCGTCGAAGATCAAAGTCGCTTCTATGCTGAATTCTTCTCCTAATTTCATCCCGGTTGAATTCGGTGTATGCGGGAAATCGTCGCCGATACTCTGTGGGGCTATCCGGTTTGCTCGCTCCGCCCTTTCACTTACTTCGAAGGGGATCGCAGACTACTTTCTTTGGGGCTATGCTAACTCATAGCAGCACCTATCACTAGAAACTCTTTCATTCCTCACTAGCAGTTCTTTGGAACTAGTTCCGTAGTACCTGTAAGAGCAGAACACTTCCCTCCACTCATACTCTTTACCTGTGGGGCTGTATGGTACTTTAGCTGGACTTTACACCAGCTCTATTCACTGATAGCGTTACTGGCTCTTTTCCAGCATTTCTTGAAAGCAGCTCGCACTCACCGCTGCGCGCCTAGTTAGGCTTTTAAATAATAGGAACAAAGATCTTCCGCAATCAATGTTGTACTCAAATCCTCTCTGGCCGGAGAGGGGGATCTCTTAAGCAGAGTATTCCGAGTCTAGGGCTAGTGGAAGCGTTGAAGAGGGATATCGTTTTCAAAGAAGGCATGGGGCCCTTTCGTCTTTGTAGAGACTTTCACAATATACCAAGTGGATAATACCATCCAAGAGAGAAGGCCCATAAAAAGAAGCAGGCAACTAAACATCTTGATTTATAGGAATCAACGACCTCGCCACTGCAAAGGAGGAAGTCGAATGATTTGGATTCGGACAGGCTGTCTCGACAGTAAGAAATCGACATCATCATCTGTCTTTCATGATGGTGAGAGGCAAGATTTCGTGGTAAAGCACAAACCAAGCATAAGTGGATAGCAACTTATACTATGGAGGCAGAGTCTCCTCCCCTCATTTCGCAGCTTCTTTGCTCTGATCCTGATCTCTCTTTCGAAATTGCTACATGATTTGTGAAAAGTGAACAAATAGGTCAGCCACATAAAGAAGAATATGGGTGGTGTAAGCTTTCCCGCCTGATCTTTACCTATAAAAATGGAAGTAGCTCGATTCCGGAAAATGGGTTGTATAAATCTTCTTTGAGAAAAAAGTGAAACACTAGGAAAAAAGAATCTTTTTAGTAATACTTTATAAGCATGGAAGACCCTAGCAACGTTAGGTATTACTAAAGATGAAGATCGAAGTCCATCCAAGTCTAGAAGTAAGCCAGCCAATCATGAGCTATGACGCATCAGATTGTGTTTTCCATATTGTGATGTGCCACACCCCAGAAAGGGTAAGCTGTGTGTATGCTAATCTCTTTACAATTGTCAAGATTGGTAGTTTGACTAAACTGTGGATTAATTACACCATTTGGGATGGTAAGTCTGTTTTTAGTGAGGTTTCGGTTGTACCAGACTCAATGATCACTTTAATCAGTACTCTAGAAGATCGTGAAAAGATAGGTGGTTATCACATGATCACAATCAGTGATGACCTCGGATATCACATTCACTCTACTGACACGCTTGATAAAGTAGGGAAGGAAGCCATTGGGCTTAAAGGTTGGGTTAACAACCAGGATGATATTATCTGTCGAAACAGAGTAATGAAGGATATCGTTCATAGGTCTAAACCGTTTTCACAATTTGATCGTCGCTTTTCATCAGTATCACGGAATTCTAGCGATAAGTCATTGCTGATACAAGCCATCGATTCAATCTATACCAATGAATGGAGGGTTAGAAGGTTTTCCCTTAAGGATAAAGATTGTTTGAAAGAGATAATCAACACTACTGGGGAGTACAAGTTTAGTACGATTGAACATCATCAATTTGATTGTAAAATATTGGATTACCTCATCAATTTGATTTCTATTGAAGAGGAGAGAGGTCTCCTCAGCACTGATTGGGATGATCATGATAATCCTGTTTGTTTAAATATCTATAGTTTAGGAAGAACTGAAGATGTATATCTAATGATGGCATTAACCAACGTATTATTAAACAAAGTCTATATAGGAGATGAGGGACCCCATCACCTCACAAAGTTGATGGATCTCATGGAAGAACACTATGAATACATCGGTAAACTTGATCGTGTTAGGACACTTGTAAAGATAGAGTTGAAAGAGAGTGTCTCTATTATAAGCAAAACAGATATGTTATCATTTATTGATACTATCATTGACGATGGTCTTATAAAAGACCTAATCAAACAGGTTGTGACTCTTCCTATCATAGGGAAAAACGGGTTTCTTATACAAATGTCAGGGGTATCACCTGTAGGTGAACTAACCAAAGTTCTATTAGATCTTTACTATTGTAAAGTTGTTGATACTGTGATTGATGAATGGTATCCTGGAATACGATATAGCCGTTGGTATAATGAAGTGTTCATAGCCTTCGACAATGATTACCCAAAACCCCCTATAGGTACGAATCTTATTATTCGTTTGTTTGGTTTTTTACCATCTATAAAGCATCTACTAGATAGATCAATTAATATAGTGAAACCTTTAAAGGGGGAGAGGTTGTCCTTGTACTGTCATAACAAAGAAAGGATAGTGACCCTCAAAGATGATGGGTGTGTTGAGGTGATAAGATAGCTGTAGTAGTAAGTATGGTGGTAATTAAGTGATCCAAAGGAGAGTTCGAAAACGCTTAATTAATGGAAGTCGGTACGGAACAGATAAGCGAGTCGGAGTATGCTATTCCAAGAACAAGCACTGCTTTTGTGATTGGTATTTCAAATTGTTCTGTTTCATTTTCCATTCAGAAATGTTCCCCGTAGTATAGTATATTGCTGTTGGTGCACTCTTTCTTAATTAGGTTTGTCATTTCGCTTTCTCTTCCGTTTTTATTGGTTTTTGTAATGGAAGTTCGAACTTGTTTTTTCGTTGGGAAAGACCCACGCCACAAACAAAAGTAAGTCTCCCTTTCTTTAGTGAGCAGAGCTTCAAAAGATGGACAGTAACGAACGCGTAATATCAATTATTCGAAAGCGGCTTCCAATTGCTCGGAAATTCTCAGCTATATGGGTGACTTTGATGGTGATCAAAAAGAATTGATCAATAAGTTGGTAAACTTTCGCATGAAAGATGGTAAAAGAACGAGGGTACGTGCTATTGTTTATACAACATTGAAGCGCCTAGCTCGAACTAAACGCGATGTAATCAAACTTATGGTTGACGCCGTAGATAATATCAAGCCAATATGTGATGTGGTCAAAGTACGAGTAGGAGGTACTTTTTATGATGTTCCAGGGATTGTAACCAGGAATCGTCAACAAACCTTAGCTATTCGTTGGATCCTTGGAGCTGCTTTCAAACGACGTATAAGCTACAGGATAAGCTTAGAGAAATGTTCATTTGATGAGATACTGGATGCTTACCGAAAGAAGGGAATCTCACGTAAGAGAAGGGATCTACTTCATGTACAGGCTTCCACCAATCGGGCTTTCGCACGTTTCAGATGGTGGTAAAGTGATACCACATAAGGTGCTCCTCCTCATTCAGTAATACTCAACAATAGAAAGCAAATCACAATAGAAAGAAAATCGGCCTTCCTCCAACTCCATTCATGAAGGGGGAACTAGTTCTTCTCCCGAGTCCTTGTTTTGTATGAGATAACAGCAGTCTTTACTTAACCGAGCATCGTAGGGCTTACTTCATCACACATAGCTGTCTTTACTTTCGTTTCGCTAACAGCCCAAAAGCAGGTGCGCACACACAAATGCTAGGCGAGATACGTAGTTCTCTCAACCCTTCCTATCCATCATTACAGACCGGAACTAGATCGGATTAGGTAGAGCAAGACCTTGAGCCTCTTGAGAAACCAATAGAAACGACAGTAGCTAGCTTCACCAGAAGAGGAAGAAAGGTAAGTTAGAAGCATACCAGGATATATATAATATATACTCATAGTGCCTTCCATACTTATCTCCGGTAGAACTAACAAAATAGAAAATCAATCCGCATCATAAAAGTAAAGGGCGCATTGCAGATATGGGGATTCTTAGATGAAGGGTTTGGTCCACGGACGTTGAGTATGCATTTGTGTGTGAGTAGTAGTTTACAAGTAGTAGTTGGTAGCTTGACAAGGGATAGGCATCAGATATTTAAGGTTGGGTTTATACACCGGTATATGTTTAATAGCCAAGATAAGCAGCTAGGTAAAGGTAAGTCAGCGGCAGGGGTTTTTTTCAAAAGCTAGATATAGAATTGTAAAGTAGAGCTAGACTGCATGATTGGATTGTATAGAAGGATAAGAAGGATTTCTAAAATCCTTCTTTTTCTTAAAACTAAAGAAGAAAGAGAGTAGGCTGTGATACCACCCACCCATATAGTGAAGTGAGAAGGGGCAACGAAGCATAGAACAGACTTTACTTCAACTGAAAGTAGGAACATCCAATTCCATAAGAAGGGGCGTAACCTAAGTATCTGACGAGGGCACCAGTCTTCTTTCTTGAAAGGCTAAGGGAAGATACCTTTCACCATTGGATAATAGGTTTTCTAGTCCAGGTTGAGGAGCACATCCCCGGTAGAAAAGGAAGAAGGAAATGTAGCGCGGGGTAAAAGTAAGGAACCTTACACTCAAAGGGCTAGTAGCAGCGACTGGGAAGCAGGCATGGGAGTAGCATGAGCATGGCGATATCTTGTACCAAAATCTCGTTTCTCATTGTTTCTACTTTCGAAGATAGAATCCCGCTTAAAATTCTTATGCTTCCGCTTAAAATATTACTTGACTAGCTTATGGATCCCTAGTTGACTAGTGTTCGGCGAAAGCCCTGCCTGCAGGGGAGAAGGAATTGTTTGCGATTTGGATAAGCTTTCATATCAAAGTATTGAAAGAAGAAGTTCAGAGAGTCAAACTTTCTCTGTTGGCACGATCGACTTCAAAATACCAATGGGCAAGGCCGCGGGAAGGAATTGGTATATCACTATGGATTTTCTATATAAGTTTTCTGCTTCAAACAGTGAATACGATCTTATCTCGTCTAGCCGAATTATAACACTTCGGTTTCAGGGAAGCGCAAAAAGTTTTCATATAATATAAAGAGAAGCCAAATCCTAGTCGTCCTCATCGCTACAATATGCCCAAAATCCTAGCAATTCTTTTCCACCAATGACTTACTTCTCAAAATATGGGCCAAGGAAGCAAAGAAACAGTAGCGGTACGAAGAAGGACTCACGCTACCCAAAGGGGAAAAGATACGCCATTTTGGGCTTTGGGTGTGGTACGCACCGCACAAGTGGTAAATCAAGGGTGGATTGAAGCCCTGACCTCTATCTGTCCCAATCGCACACATCTCAATGTGTGACCAGGAAGAGCCACTATGTGTGGGAGGTGCTTCTTGCTCAGATGGTCCCTTCATCTCACTAGGATGAGAATTTGGCAAACGGATTGATTGAAAGTTGAGGGAAATGGGGAGTAGTCTCTCCCCAGCGGGAAAAAGGTATTTAAGAACCTCTCCCTATATAGTCGTATTTTCCACTGCACCGAGTGCATGAGTGAGGTTGTCGCCAGCCTTGCATACTCGACCCATGGAATTGGTCACCGGTTGGTCCTGGCCCCTACCCTTCATTCATGCATGGGTTGGTCAAGAAGTGAAAGAAGGGCGAAGCTCTCAATCCAATCAAGTTGTTTTCCCAAGAGAAAGTACTTTTGGGGAAGAATGAGTCCCTTACTCGGCTATCTACCATTTCTTCTCTTTCTTGCTTGACCTGGACTGACCTTTTTTTCAATGCTGCTAGTGGCTTCTTGATTCAGGCGATGCATCCGGCACCACTCTTGGGGCTAAAACGTCTGTGAACAATTTAGTCCATGGAAATATTTGAAATGAATTATGTAGCAGAGAAGCTTGGCGTGCGGTCTCTTCGCCGGTTGTTACTAGCTGAACTGATTCCATGAACCTGACATTACCTGGGGTTGCTGAGGCCTTTGGGCAGCATGAGGCCCTGACGCCCCCCCCCGGCTCAAGCACATAGTCGACATGTATGCTGACGGTCCTGGTATCCTTTTCGAACTGGTGAAAAATGCTGAAGATGCATCCGCATCCGAAGTTGTGTTTTTACTGGACAAAACCAAGTATGGCACCTCGTCTATACTTTCACCAGAAATGGCTGAATGGCAGGGTCCTGCTCTCTACTGCTTCAACGACTCAATTTGAAGCCCCAGGATCTCTATGCCATCTCACGCATTGGCCAGGACAGTAAGCTTTATAAACCCTATTCCATTGGACGGTTTGGTTTGGCCTAGGGTTCTACTGTGTGTATCACTTCACTGACATACCGGGCTTTGTTTCCGGTGAGAATATTGTGATTTTCGACCCGCATGCTTTTGTTGACTTGCCTGGTATATCTCCCTCTCAGCCCTACGAGGAAGATATCTTTTTAAATAACATAAGTTTTCATTCAATCGATTCAAACTTACATAATAACATAAGTTTAATTCATAATGTTAGCCGCTACGCGCCTTATTTATAAGTTCATCATTTAATAGAAGATCAAGAAAATGAAAGATCAATGAGATACCTGTCCGGATGGTTGGGAAAGAGTGAAGGCTTGAAATGTGGGAGCAAGATTGAGAAGTTTCAAACCAAAAAAAAATGAATTATGAAATAGGCCTTACCCACCGCCCTATTTCCTTTCCAACTCTCTAAGCTAAACTCTTGAGATAGCACAGCAAAGAAAGTATTAGCTTCACTCGTTCTTACTTATTCCAAGTATTAGCTTCACCCGCTATTATGAAAAGTCTTAATCATCCTGGTGCTATATGAAACGAAACAGGCCGTGCGTGCTAGAAAAGCCAGAGAATTCAGCACCGTACTGCCAGGGAGTCCCATTGAAACGCGGGACATAAACTCATATATAGTGTCGTTTCTATGATTTGGTTTTTCAAGTAGTATAGTTTTATCAAGAAACCGGAAAAAGATAAGTGTAGATAAGTAAGGAGGGGCCCTTAGTGAGTGTGTATAGGTTTCTGAGTCAGAAGATTCTCAGGATGGAGACTAGGGTGAATAGTTCAGCCTTCTTCTCCTTTACCGAGAATAGGAGATCCATCAAAAGCCTGCCTAGCTTGGGAAAGAAAGGAGATGCATATCTCCAGAGTGAGAAGCACAAGCTATTGTATGTACCATTCCTCTTCACTCATTCTAGTCCTTAACTACTTGCTCGAAAAAGAGTCTCCTATACTTAGGTAGGTTTTCCTATACGAGGAATTACTCACCCAGACTGTCTCTTCGAGAAATGTTCATTGAGATCCTATCCATATTAATGCACCACTTAATAATCACATCTTTGATGTATGTGCCAGGTCTCATTATCTAAATGCATGAAATAAAAATACTTGATATCAGAAGAGATAGAGATGGTTCTTTTGTTCGGGAGACAACCATTGTAGATTCCAGCCGAGAAGACCAGGAAAAGAGAAGGATAAAGAATGTCATATATCTCAGGAGCTAGATCACTTCCCGATGAACAAGTAAGAATTGCCTCAACAAAAATGGATGGAATTGGACCGAAAAAAGCCATTCAGCTTCGTTATCGATTAGGTATCAGTGGGAACATCAAGATTCATGAGTTAACTAAGTATCAGATCGACCAAATTGAACAAATGATAGCTCAAGATCATGTTGTTCATTGGGAATTGAAGAGGGGAGAACGAGCAGACATCGAACGATTAATTTCTATTTCTCGTTATCGTGGAATTCGTCATCAAGATGGATCGCCATTACGCGGTCAACGAACTCATACTAATGCAAGGACTGCTCGCAAGCAAATTCGGAAATGAAAGAAGGCTACCGAAAGAACAAGCAACGGATTGAGCGCTCATCCCTTGCGCCTGCGCATACGTTTTCTTGCTCCTTGGTACTTGTCTGATCAATCACACTGTTCAATAGTTCTTTTTTTCTTTTTCGTTCGATGTCTTGAACCGCTTACTAATCACATATACGTATAGTAGGCCCCCTTCGCCACTCCACGTCTGGCCCGTCTTGGTCTCGCTCACTTCGCCCGCCTATCGTATCGGTTCGGCTTCGTCCGTCAAGCGACAGCTTCACTATCGCTCATGACTGGTAGTTGTCTCTATGTAGTAGTCGGCCTTTGTTAAGCTTCGCCAGAAGCGACTAGTCGCTTCCCGAATGCCTCTTTCTTGTACTAATTAATGTGTATGGTCTAGTCTTTCCAATGCCTCTTTCCTTGCCGCCAACGCACGCTAGATGGAGAGTAAGCAAGCTACCTTGCTTGCATTCGTTAAACGGTAGCTTCCGCGCCCTTCCTGCCTGCAGAAATTGATGTGAATGATCGTGTCTTCGACATCAATTTCAGTCTGATTAGATATGTCATTGAAACAAATCTGTTTTGTCTTTGTTTTATTTTCGGATGATAAGGATGAGCCAGCCGATCCTAACATAATTTTGGAGGAGCCGGACGACGAAGCCTCCAAATCTGATAAGGATGTCTCCGAGGACTGCAACTATATATTTTTTTTAGGGGTCAGGAGGGAAAAAAAAGATATGCTGTTTCCTATCAGTCCCAAGCGGATACCCCCCAGCTTCCACGGTCCGCTTACCGAGGAAGAGATGCGGGAGGACCCAGGGCCAGAGCAAGTTGGGTTGGGGTATAGAGCCGTAAGCGCGGTGGGGGTGACAGAGGATGTGCTCGTACGGTTCATAGTTGGGTATGATATTCTCGTGGATTGTTGGGAACGTCCTCTATATTCGAAATATGCCTTTCTAGGAGCATTACGATCTGCAGCTCAAATGGTCTCTTATGAAGTCTCTATTGGTCTTATTCTTATTGTGCGCCTTGTGAGCACGTTTGGATCCGCGAAGGCAATCGCTCGGATCTTCCCCTAACCCAACCCGGGAACGGACCGGAGGGAACCGCAGCATGAGGAATGTCCGCGTCTCGTCGCAAGGCTCGTTTTTAGTTTTGGGTCATAGGGCGGGCAGTGCAGTCCGGGGCACAAGGGTCCTGGTACTACCCAGGTGCGAAGAACCCCGGAGGTGACTGCAATGAGAAAAAATGTAACTCACCGGCCTAAACGACGAGCAAACACTCGAACGTGAGAGCAAGGGATCACCCAACGAATGGACGAGCTCCAAGGAGGGAGGCAAGAACCATGCTTTCAGAGAAGTGGCGGTCCGAATCCACTCTGACAAAAGAAAATAACTGACTAAGCCGTGCCGTAAGGGGGGCTCCACACGGGACGGGGCCAAGGCCTTCATGTATGGGTGACAGATCGGCCATAGGAGTACTCCGGGATATACACCAGGGCAACTAATGTCGAGCATACGATGATGCCGCCCGTTTTCATTTCGTGAAAGTCCCCGGCAGAGGAAAGGGCTGTAGGTGATGGCGCGTTCTGCTTCTTAGGGCGATGAAATCGTTCCTATGGGATCGTGCGTGGCAGCTGGTATAGATGATGATGAAAGGCGGGCCGCTTGAACCGGGACCTATTCTCATAATAGGCAGCAAGCAAAGCTAAATAGGAAAGGGGGCGACGCTGCCTTTTTCGTCAAAATAAAAAAGGGTGGAATGTGGAGCTAATATGGCTGGCTACAAGTATAGCCAAAGAAAGATGAGACGAGACGGACTGTCAGAGGACGCAGCGGGACTACCAGGGGAAAGCCCGCCCCCGCTAGCTAACATAGATATCTATTCTCGGTGCGCATATTCGAGATTTAGAATCTCTTTCCGACCAGGCCAGGCCGAATCGGGCCACCACTTGGGATGGGAATGGCTCAGCCCACATGCATCATTTGATGAAAGCACTCCAGTCCAGTCGCCTCCGATCAGTGGCTTGTCAACCACCGGACCGTAGCTCCTCACCAAATGCCCCTGCGTTGGGGCAACACAGCACATGACTAGTTCGCTCAAGGACCACACCCTCTCGAGAGCAGGATGCCGGCCGAGATGGAGCACCAACCTAGACTTTCCTTGGGCTTGCCTTGCCCCAACATCTAAATAAAGGGCGGGCGCCGAAAAGGAAGCAGTGACGCCTTTTCGACGAAAGCTTAGCTTGGTAGGCGCTGCTTACTCACCCTACTCCCTTAGACAATGCAATGCTCTGAACACGAAAGTTTGCAGTTCAGCCCTCTTCTCCCATGCAGAGTCGCAGGCAGCGCCTCGGATAAAAGCACGGACGAGCCACATGCAGGGAAACTTGCACGTGTGGTTCTGGCCGGGGACCCCGGTATACTGTACTAATATGTGTAGGTCCCTGTAATTCGAGTGAGATTGTCATGGCGCAAAAGCAGATATGGTCCGGTATTCCCTTGTTCCCCGTATTGGTTATGTTCCTTATTCCTCGTCTAGCAGAAACTAATCGAGCTCCGTCTGATCTCCCAGAAGCGGAAGCTGAATCAGTTGCAGGCTATAATGTAGAATATGCGCGGGATGCGATCCTTAATAGTTCACTGTTGGCGGAAGCCAATGTCTCGGGACTCATTCTGACTTAAACAAGGGGTGGGTCTTTACCAACTTCCAAATCCAAGATTTAGGGAAAAAAAGAGGGGCAGGGCACTCTTCATTCTTCATTCGAAACTCATGAAGAGGTTTTTTCCTTTTTGGGGAGTTGGGTAAAGCAAACTCCCTCCTTGGACGAGCACGGGGCTTAGTCAAGTAGAACCGGGTTGCGCTGCTTGATGCTCCGATCGAAAACAAATCAGTGGGGCCATGCCGGTACGACGGAATATGCGTTAGAAAGGTCAATCCCTCCCCCCTTTCTTTTTTTTTAATGAAAAACCGGGCCGAACTTATAAAAAGCAGCCCACCCGCTTCCATAGAACAATATCGCGGCAACGTAGACCTAAGTGGATTTATTGGATCCTGGGGAACCATCACAAGTACGGCCGGCCTATAGAACGAGAATGCCGTGTCGTCCAGCGGAGCTTAGAAGAAGGTGACTCGGAGCCTAAGGAAGGTGACTCGCGCAGACAGCTGACTCCTTTTCAATAGAAAGGAATAGCCAAACCTACCCAGCTGGCTGGTCAATCTCAGTGATCTTATCGGCCGGCAAAGCGGAGACGGACGACCACGGTCCCGACCTTACCAGCACCGTAGGTTTACTAATCAATGAAGCCCCTCAACCTACTATCTTTTCTTACAAACTCAACCAAGCCTAACCAAACCCCATGCTAACGACATGTTCTTGATATTGATTGAGTTGGAGGGAGACTACCACGGAATCCTTCCATAGTCACCCCGGTGACCTTCGTCACCAAAGCGTCACGACAGTTTCCCCTCATATAATCTCCAGTGGGGATCAGTCGGAGCACGTAGGAATGCCGACCACTACATAAGCCACGTCTGGCTGAGGCGAGCAGCAAGCGGGGGAGAGTCTTTTTAAGTACAAGAACGTTGGGGTGGGACGCTAGTACTTAAACTAGGGTTGCTTCTTAGCGCTAATCTTGCGTTTTCAGCAGTTAGTTGTAGCGCGCCTTCCCTCCTTCTCTCATTTCGGAAAGATTTGGCAGTATTTTCTTATGATGACCTGGTCGAGAGAGTACGAAACATCGGTGTAAAAGATTGAGTGGGATGGTTATAGTAAGGGGCGAACCAAGTGCTTGCGCGAAGAAGCGAATCAATCAGAATGGAGACAAGGAAAGGAGGAGAGGCGAAACTCAACTAAAATGGAAAAGGGAACTCGACCGACTATCATGAGCGAAGTGAGGGAATTCCTTCTGATTGGATCCCTTAGGAGAGAGACAGAAGGTATTATTAAATAGAATCAGATCTTTGACGATCCAGTATTAGCTAGTAAGTGTATGGACTCAGACTTTGATGACTCCCTAGTGGCCAGGGAAGCGTTAGCTTCACCCTTTGAACGTCTCATTTACTCTCTCTAGCTCTCGACTTTACGTATAGGAATTTAAGGTACATTGGTCGATGAAAGTGAACATCTATCTTATCTTACGCCACTTACTCTAGCTTTACTTTGTGGAAGACGTCCGATTGAATGATCTCCAGTGGGTTCTATTACCATGTGTACCCAGCCTGCTTCCTTCTTTTTTACCAGCCTCTCTGCTTCTTTCAGTATAGAGGAAAGTCTTCAATCCCTTGAGAGAAATCAAAAAAGGAAAAAAAAAGAGACCTAGCATGACACATCAGCTACGCCATCAGAGCCTGTCCACTTGCTAGTCAGGAAAAATAACCGCACCGTTCCGTGGGCTTCTTTCGCGGCTCTCTTCACGCTCGCTTTACGAGTGCAACCAAGTTCAATAAACTGTGAATGCTAATTCATAGACTATGCTGGTTTCTATCTAAGAGTCCTGTGAGACGCTTTCCTTCTCATACACATCTGAAGGAACGTTTGATCATCAGCATTAGAGAGTTTTGCAGGTCCTTGAGAGAACGTTATCCAGCCACCATGGTCTGAGGTGAAATTGGTCCTGGTCCATAAAACCAAAGGTGCTGGGCAAGCGCAGAGAAGTCGTCTGAAGGGGAGTTCCATAGGAATGTTCAACTTCGATCAACCTTGGTCCCATGCCTAAAAAAGAAAGAAGGTAAAAAATAGGGGTGATATAATCCACTGCTCGCCTAAGAATGTACTGACGTAATCCCTACTATGGCTTCCCGAAGGATCCAGCAGCTAAGAGGGTCCGAGCCATAACGGATTGATGTGACCGTAGCGGCGACTGGAATCGATCTGAATGAGGCAGTTATGGGACTTATCTTATCTAACATAAAATATATATATATATATATATGGAGGAAGGATTCAAAAAAGGTGGGGGTCAAGGTGTATAATACGAGCTCCACTTTCAGGCAATGAGCTAGCTTAACCCTGATTGCTTAAGGTTTAATACAGTCATGTCATGTTGGATCTGCTACTAAGAAAGGAAGAGAAAGACTGATTGCGACAGCTCAACCGGATGAGACATCTCTTATTTACAGAACTGTGCCAACGAGGGCCAACAGTTTGATTTACCAGTTCCGGGTATTGGATTTTAGAATAGAAAGAATGAAACTAGTACCAGCTTATCGCCAACCGTGCTTTCTACCAACTCCGCCAACCCCAGACGGGAATATTGATTTAGATTTATAGCCGCACCTGAGCCCGCAACTGCTGCCTCTACTCCGCCTACTTCTTGTGCCGACTTCGCCAGCCTCGGTAAGGTTAACTAGCAACTTGACTCACTGCACTCGAAAAAGATAGCAAAGCGACAATCGGTCGGTATGGGTGGAACCTAGTATAGCTGCGCTTTCTTTTCTTCTTCTTGGTCTAGTCTATCTACCCGTCTCTAAGTAAGCCCCTCACCTTCCCTTTTTGGAGTAGAGGTCAGAGGCTAGTGCGGGTAGCCCTGTCGGAAACTAGAAAGAAGAGGCTGATGCACCTGCCCGGCGGTGGGTGGGTTCAGCTCGATCAACTGGGATAGGAGTTTTTTCTCTATCTTGCTCCATGGAGCAGTGCGTCCAGAAAGCTGTGATTCATGGGAGGGAGCAGCTTCAATAGCTTTGGCTGTGAAAACTCTTGGTCTTGGAGCATCAGTGTCATCAGTTCACCCAAGATCAGCAGGACAAATAACTACTAGGTTTGTGCCAGAAAAGCGTCTTGCGTGACGGCGAAAGAGTGGAAAAAGAAAGAGATTCATCAGCTATGGAATCTTACAGGTATCGGTATTGAACAGAGGGGGCTGTTCACAAAGCATCCCATGGTGCGCTCCGAGGGGAAAAAGTATCGGGCGGTATGGAGCGGCTTGCCTACTGCTTTGTTACCAGAGCTGGATCGATTTCATCTTTTCCCAGTGCCCATGCTCCTACTACTACTTATGCAGCTATTCAACCTCCCATAGATGGTAATGGTGCTTCCCCAGCAGCTGTTCCTACTCCTTTGGCTGGTGCCAAATCAGGTGACTTTTAAGTTGAAGCTTGCCCGCCTCTCATCTGTTTTCTAATCAGCTTCTATCTTCTGTTCCAACCAAGGAAGCTCTTCTATTCACCGCTTCGTTCGCTGATCTCTTGCTATTGCTTTTTCTCTCTAGCCTTGTCAGGCTGGGCCACACATGGAAAAAGTAGGTAATAATCTATCTACTGGTTTAGTAGTGAAGCTTATTATCACATTGACTCTTTTTCTATTGCTTTCCCCTCCACGGCTACATGCTTGTTGGACAGGTTTCTCGATAAACTAGACTAGGTAGGCCTCATATACCCTTTTGACTAGCTAGTTGAGCAGGATTTACTAGAAAAAATTCTCATATTCGATGTGGTTCTTTTGGAGTTCGTTCACATCAGACTCTACTCTTTATATCATAATGGAGTAAGTTCATTAAAATTCCCTTGCTTGTTCTTTAATAAGTGTAGTAGTAGTTGAACAGTGTTTGAATAGAAAGACTCTTTTTGCTACACTTTGTTTTTTCATTTTCTCATGAGTGCACGCACATGAACATTCTCCACTCTTGCTTGAGTTGCTTCTTTTTTAATAGGATTTCATTCCTTTAACATAGGATCGTAGTTTTTGGTTAGATTTCCCTTTTAGTGTAAGGGAACGACTTGGGTTAGAATTCCCTGTGAGTGGGAGGGACCTGTTAACGTCTGACGGACTCTATGATTTGAAACTCACTCTAGCATTGTTTCTTAAGTTAGTGGTGTTAGTGCTCATCACTTGATTGAATCGAATGGATTTAGAGACATACATGGATGAAATGAAAGGGCATTAAGAAGCAAGGCATAAAAGCCCTAATGGATGGCCAGGGAAATGAAAGACCAATGATCACTCCATTAAATGGCGCTAAGCTATTACAAACCACTTTTCAACGAGGTAACACCTTTTTACTCCGTACTCCATATTTTTGGAATCTATTTATTCGATTCCTAGCCCATCTTTATATACGTAAGAAAAGCCGATAAGAGACTTTGATCCTTTGCTTGAAAGGCGAAGCCCGACTCTTGTTGCCGAAGCGTAGGGTTGGTACCGCCGCCTACTTTTATTCCTTTCCAGGGGAGTTGCTTAAAGGCGGAGAGGTTGGTTTAGTATTCGACCTAGGAATTCTCAAGTCAACTTTCTCAACAACAGGACTGGCTTGCTATCTTGAGTCAGTAGTTTAACCGGATCTTTACTAAGTAACCACACCGGTAAGAGAGCAAATTGCTTAGACGAGGAGCGGTTAGCCAGTTGAATTCAATAGTGACTTTTCTTCCTTAAGGTACTTGGCTTGCTTAGACGAGGAGCTAGAAGGCAAGGAATTTTACAGAAGTTGGTTTGTTTGCCCTCTCTTCGCGAACAGCTCCTCTCATATGGCGTATGGAGGCGAGCTTCACTGATCACGATAATAAGATTGATCCACCTAAGTATATTTCAGGATCCTTGAAAAATGAAAGGGTTTGTTTTTTAGAAGCGAAAGCGGGGCAATACTAGTATAGCTTTGAATGCACTTTTCTCCTGATGGAATAGTTCGGAGGTTAAGCTAGGCTTTTCAATCCAATTTATTCCTCGAGCGCCTTTTTTTTTCCATCGCATGCATCAGCACATGTATTGGCTTCTCTTAAGGTATGAAAGATCTGAATTTTCCCGGTTTAGAAGAGAAGTACTTTTATTGCGTCCACCAGTGCACCGGTACTACCGCCATAGGTATGTCTTTCATAGTCTTGGATCGCATCGAATACTAATTTAGAGTCTGTTTCCACTTCGAGTGTTTTTTACCCCTCATACCAAGCGATTTGAAGTCCATCAAGGATGCCCCATAATTCCTACTATGTTCTTCCCCGATTTCCAGGGCGAGCTATCTATCTGGCTTGAGCGAAAGGAGAGTTTAGTTCTTGTCTTGGAAAGCCTATTGTATTGATTTCCCTTAATAAGGAGCAGCACTAGTAGATGGAGTAGCACTCCTACCTGCATGTACATTTCTAGGGAAGGGTGTGTTACTTTTTTCATTTCCTTAGTGTCAAGTGTATAATATTTGGGATATCATTGTTCTGAGCCTGTGCGTGCCTATTATTTTCTCTGACATTGAATCCGAGTGGCTGAAAAGAGAAAGATGATTTCCTTGGGAATTCAAGTAGAGAAATTTCCCATATTGACTCTCTGGCTGGGGATGAGAGGAAAGATTCTAAGGAGTTTCATTGATTTCCGTTAATACCAGGAATTTCCTATTGAAGGGGAAAGGCTCCGCTCCTTGTCATTGCATTTCCTTTTTACTTTGTTTACCAGATGAACTTACTATTATAGTAGTGGGTGGTGATTAGCAGCACGACGTTGTCTTACTCTTTGTTTAGCCCAACCAACTAAGTCAGATGGAATTCAACATATGGACTTAAGCGGCGAGGGAGGGAATTGCCTTAAAGAATCGACTCAAGGGGCTGGCAGGGTTCATTACCAGCCGGGTTATTATTTTCATTCCTTTGTTGAGCATTTCCTACTATCTATAGGAACACTCAGTAGGCATTGTGCTTCGTTCGCACAAGCAAGAACAAGTATAAACGAAGTAAGTAAAGGCTCATCGATCAAATCGTTTTTCACCTACCTACCTAAGCTGCCCGTCCGGCAGGATTGCCCATTTCCAGGGAATAGCGGCGCATGCATTTCCTCTATGAATCTAGTATTTCTTAGAGTATACCTCCTTTTATGAATAAGAGGATTCAATCGATGTACGGAACAGAGTGAAATACCTCTTTGTGTTGCAAATTGGAACTGACTTACTTACTGAAATAAAGCGAGGATTAATTCGAACTAGTAGAGAGTGTAGCACTATCGAATTCATTCCTCTTTTTGCATTATATAGAGGTAGGTCCTTTTCTTTCATTACGACTTTCAATTCACACTCTGAAATTAAGTGAGTACTTTTTCAATTCCAAGTATACAATACCGGCTATCCCATCCTATTACAGTATTAGTTGATGAGTGGAGAGATTCTAGCTGGATTGAACTAGACTATTTGCTGAAGTTAGATATCCCTTCTTCTTTGAAACAATCAACTCCTTGGTCCCTTCAGATCTTCCGCGACCTACTCACTTGCAGGGCAATAGAAGATAGCGACTCGCCAGACTCGAACTGGCATAGGCTCCTCGGATCAAAAAAAAGCCTATCTTCCATCAACAGGAATCGCTTTGGTTACGCAGTTCAGTCGGCGATAAAAGCCTTCTTACGTCTGCGGGCCGGTCGGCCACCCAATCCAGCTCTTCAAATGAAGTATTTGTTAAGAATATTCTACTTTTTTCACTTCACAGATCCAATCCTAACGCCGGCTAACCGGCACTTGCTGACCAGTTGGATTTAGTCCTTTTGTGCTGGTCCTCAGGAGGTACTTTATTATCCAAATTGCTCTATGACTTATTTTCTAATATACGGTCAAACTAATTATGACTTTTTTCTATTTGGCGTCTCCATGCCTGTGCCCCTGAAAATGAAACTCTTTGCTTGCAAACAATTTAAGGACATTCTCTGAACAGAGAACTTCTTCAGTAGAAGGCCTTCTTTGCAAATAGTCAGACGAATCTATCTCCCACCTGTACAGCATTGCACATTCACGAGACTTTACTAATTCAAGCAAACCTTACCATCCGTCCTATGGACGAATTGGGCTATCGAATCAGATCAAAGACCTTTTCTCAACAGGTGATGACAACTCTTTTCTTTCGCATGCTAGCACCTGAAGAAAGGCAAATCGGGAGAGAAAGGAAGACTCTCTTGCCGCCTGCTGCTATTTCAACTACTTCGGGCTTTCTACCCTCCTTTCTACTCTGCCTTTTTAGGCTAGGACAGTGCGTATGCTATCCGGACATTTCTACCTACTCAGCTCTTTAAGAAGCCTCGTCGCTTATAGTCAACTTTCTTCTAAAAACCCTTGTTTACCTGCTTTACAAGGAGTTCGGGTCCGTTTACTCCCTTGTATGAGTGATATTTTTATAGTATTTCATTTAGGGAGTTCAAAGATATAGAGGGATAGGTAAGAAGCTAGTTGAGACTTTCTACCAGGCTGCTTCTCGTCCAATTCATTACGTGATCTTCAGCATGGTACGTACGAGCTTACTAAAACACTTGATACTACGGATCCACTCTCAAATCTGATATCGGGCTTTCACTATTGATACGACACCCAAGCTTACTACTTCTTACTTGGTAATACAAGAGATACTCCTAAGCCTGCCTGGTATTCTCTTTTTCTGTCTTGAATTGTTCTAGCTGGTAACGAGAATTACCCACATCAATGGAACTCTGGAAGCGAGCAAGCCTACTAACTCCCTAAACGAGCCAAGCCTGCCTAATAGCTTATAAACGACATTGCTTATTTGTGACTTTCAGTCTTACTTGCTAACTCCAAATCCGATATCCACTAATTAATCTCATAGCCCGTGCTTCTTTATGAGTAGAATTCTCGCACGCGCCTGCTTTTAATCTGCTATTAACAATAAGAACTCTCTAACCTACTAACCAATTCTTCGTACGAAACGTAAAATAGAATAAGCAAACTTCTACTAAATACTCGAATTAACAGCACTCAAGCCGGATCTACACATTATACTCACTCCTTACTTCTTACTTGGGACAACAGTATACACTAATACCGCTTCTGATATGGTGGTTGAATTCTGGTATCGTACATCAAACACGGTAAACTATAGCTGCGCTTATACGACTTGCTATTCTTCTGTCCTTTAATCTTCCTTGTCAAACCCCATAAACGAGAGATCAGCTTACAACTTGTATTCTTGGCTTACTATTCTTATTTATTGCTTGTACTCTGTCTGTCTAATAGCATATAACCGAGAACAAGAAACTACGGCATTTCGAGTCTCACGCACGCGCCTCTTTTTCTGCTAAGCGATCCTTACAATCTGGTAGCTGCCTTACTACTTTCATACAGTAGATACGAGAACTGTACTTACTACTAGAGATACCACGGAAACTCCATATTAACTTACGGCTCTCAACTCCTATTACTAGCTTTTCAACTGCTTGCTTCCTTGGTCAAACAAACTACTGATACAACATATCGAATTAGCAAGGCGATACGAAAAGCGTACTCTTGAAATCCGATGTCCTACTTTTATTGTTATGTGAGCTACTAATAAGGCCGAAGGACGACAACAAGAAACTAGAATGAAAAAGGCAATCCTCAATTCGCTGCGCGCCTCGTACTTTCAATCCTATAGCTGCCTTTCTAACTGCTAGAGATACGAGAACTAGAATCACGCAATCTGATAGCTGTCTTGTATTCTGGCAGCCGACCTTCAACGCTCCGCGCCTAGAAGTCAGAATTCAGCCAGGCTATACTAGAAGCTGATAGCTGCTCTTAATACTTCTATCTTACGTAAGAAACTACAAAGCAAGTAACAAATCTTATAACTAGCTGTGATTCTGCTAACTAGGAAGCAAAAGCGGAGTAGAATACCACTTACTAATAGTAATTAAACGATAAAGCAATGAACTACCTCAAGGAGGGAAACGAATACCCAATTGCTAATCTGAACTTCGCCTTTCAAAGCTCATAAAACAGTAGATACGAAAGGCAATCACTACTTCGAACTCCGACTTACAAATCTGATTAGCTTAAAGCTGCTAATCGATCTTGAGCTACTAATACTAGGGAAACTACAGAGAAAGCCTCCTATTCTTATTACTGCCCGTGATAGCTAAGTTGTCTTCTTGCTTTCGCTTATTAATACGTAGGTAGGCACGAAGTGAGTAAGCTGAGTTGAAAACTTCTATCATGGCTTTCCATCTGCAATCTGACTTCAATTCTACTTTCCTGCCTCTTAGTCTGATAACTAGCTTTTACTCTGATAGCTGGTAACGGGAAAGCTATTCTATCTGTGTAATACCACTGAAACAACAAGGAAATAAGGGCTACCCGACGGCTCAATACTATCCTACACTCTTTCTTTTGCAAAAGAAGGGAATGGAAGATAAAGAAAAGAAAAAGGGGGGTCACCATAACTACTTATAGCATAGTTATAGCTATCGTTCCTAACTCAAGGCTCCCGGAGGTGCTTCGTATTATCTTATTAGTAGCAGTCAGTGGAAAAAAGATCATCGGTTCGCGGTTCACTCTGTTCTTCGCTGCGCGCCTGGTGGGGGGAAGGATAATTCTTTTCTTGCAGTGCTTACTTCGGGTTTAGTCCTTCCTTAAAGCTAGACATACTTCCTTTCGTTCTAGAGTGAGCCAGTATCTACCAGTACTTACGAAATCTCATGGAACCAACGAAGTATGAAACTTTCCTCACCGAACTACTTTTTCCTAGGCTTTCCGTCCAAGCCCCTATTGTAGATCTTCTTTCCTCATTTGTTCAAGAGCGCCAGCCACCGACAAAATAGTTGAATGAATGAAAGAAAAGATACCTTGAATGCAATGATCTTCAAGGTTGACTCTACGAAGAAAGTGTTGGATGACGAGTAATTTGAAAGATAAGTGCTCATTATGGGAAGCATTGCACGCCTCTATTCTTTCTATGCCCTTCCGTGCTATGGAGAAATGAGATTCCATTCCTTGTGTAAGTGACCCGCGAGCACTCTTCTAAATGAAACATGACACCGCTTCGCGCCTTCTCAGAATGCGTAATGGCGATGTAGGACCGTCCCTCCACCGAAGGAGTGTTAGGAGGCTTGTGTGTGAACTAAAAACGGAAACAATGTAAACTTAACCCCTGCCTTCTCCAACCGGTACTCCCTTTCTCTTTGCGATTACCGCTGCGGAATAGTCATCCCTAGAAGAAGCTGCTGGTCTTTCTTGGTGTCAGTCTATCCGGAACAGATGCATTGGCTCGCCCCTGTAGCTCGCTGGCTGGCTCGTGGTATCAAGCGCCTCGTTCCAGCTCTCCCTTGGTTGGAGAGCAGCTACTTTCGCTCCTGCTTCTTAAGGGGGGACGGAGGGTTGAGGAGTTACTCGCCAATATATCAGTATCTTTGGTTTCGTAATCATACGTATAATAAGTCAGTTTAGAATCTTTCACCCCTGCTTGAAACCCAACACTTGCCTTAGTCTCTGTTTGTGGTGACATAAGTCTCTCTCTACTCTCTGTTTCTCCCCGTCTTTCTCTACTAGATTCGAGTTTTCTATTTGGAACAAAAGAGCCGAGTGAATGAAGGAGCGAGCCTTGTGAACGCCAGCGAAGCATTCCGCAAGCCAGTCACTACTTAGGTGCTTTCAATTGCTCTTGAAAATCTCAATCCCACTTCTTGGGTCAAAGAGAGGACTTGCTGGCTAGCCTGTAAACTAGTCTCTAGTTACTGATTGCCTCAACTCCCTAAGTTTATAGTCCGCAAAGGTAGGAGGGATTGAACATGTCTCCCTCTTTGTATGCTTTTTGTGATAAACAAATCTATTATACACCAGCACCTGGGCTCTATTTTGAATAACTAACTGACTGGTTTGCTTAATATTTCCTTCCTGACAGGCTGACCACTAAAGCTACAGAGCTATAAGCAGTGGACTTCAAATATCACCAAAGAGAGAGGGTGCTTCGCTCTATCACAACTGATAGTTTCAATTATTCGAGCAAGAAAAGGAGGTAGCCGTAGAGTTAAGTAGAAGTGGTAGGAGGGAGGCAAGAAGTAGTATCGGACAAATTAGTGGAAGTAAGTTCGGAAAGAGAGTATTCGTCCACGCTGGCCGGCCTTAGCAAATTGGATTCTCCGTGTGAAGCGCATTCGACTATATGTAAGTACCGTTTCCCATGAAACTCTTCCTCCCCACCAAGCTTCTTGACCATTCACCTTTCTCTTTCTTTTAAGAAGCCCTTCCCTATCAATAGATTAATCAGCTCACGAGCAAGGGACGAAGTTCTGTTAGAGGGTATCCAGCAGGTTAAGTCCGACAGGAAGAGAGAAACAAACGAAGGTGTGTGCTTCCTTCCTATGTATGAGGCAAGTTTTCCGGAGAATGAATATGGGTAAGAGTGCGATAGGGGGAATCATATATATGGGTAAGAGTGCGATAGGGGAAATGGATTTACACCACCCCTCAACAGGTTCAAATCGCTGAGCCAAGGAATAAGCTAGGGTGCCGCATCGTTGCAACTGAGCTATCTCTTCGTGGATTGCATACTACTTATTGACTAGAATGCCTAGGTGTTCCAAGCGAGTTCAATCGTTCCAAGCTAGTAGAAAGCTTAACACTAAACTGGCCTCTTACTTACTAGGTAGGCCTGCCTCTGGGTCGCTTCCTACTTATGGAATAGTGGGACAGTTTTCAATGCGCTATAGGTGACTGAAACAAGCTGTAGAATTCATAGTTGTTCTATTCCTTCGCCCGACCCTTGCTTGAGACTTCTTTCTTCAGGTAAGGAGTGAGAGGTTGAAAGCAGATGACAAAGAAAGGCAAATCCTTCATTGCTTGCTGACATCGGATCCATCATAGCCCTACCTTTTTTTAATAGCTCCGCACTTCCTTTCCTTTTAAAAACACCTATTAAGTGCTTTTACTTAATTTTTAGTATATGATGGTGGGCGTGGGCTTATTTACTTTCATGAGCAGGCAAGTAGTAGGCTAGACGTTGGTGCAGGAATATAGGTGACTTCTTTTCGTGATCTTGAATCGAAGACGATTGAAAAACTAGTCTCAGGCACAAATCAGACTCCCTTTTATTTACTAAGGCAATCTAGCGTACTCCCCAGCAACAAGTCTTCTCTACATCCTGGACAATGGAATTTTCACAGGTACACAGCTTTTTCTTCGAGAGCTTTTCACTATTCTTCAATCCGCTCGTTCAAGTACTACATGACAGAGAGCATGAGGCATAGAGGATGGATGACGTGAAAGTGGGTATTAAACCAACTTAGACTCCTCTTCATGAGCCTTACCTTTTCGGATGCTGCTTCTCCGGGCTTGGCTTCTTTTACGTCGTTAGATGAAAGAGTTCAATCACAGCTAGACCATAAAGGAAAGAAGGTTGTTGATTAAGCGCCTTGGTTTGGTTGGCTACTCTAATACGCTATGAAAAGCACCAACAGTGATAAGGCGGGGACAGGATTCGAACCTGCAGTCTTCAGGTCATGAGCCTGATGAGTCGACCAATTCCTCTACCCCGCTTCTTCCCCTGATCTTTCTTGCCCTCTTCCCACCGGGTTCCCCTTGCTTGCTTGGTCGGGATAGAACCAGCGTTTAGGTTGCGGCTAGGCGCGGAGGTTGGAGCTCCCTCCTTGACTGACGACTGGTACGAACTTGCTGAAAGCACGAGCGTAGAAGCGAAAGAAGAAGCGAGGGGATTGAGCTTCCAAGCGAAAGAACAAGGGATGAGCGCTTTGTTGCTAAAGCGCATACGTTTTCTTGCTCCTTTCTATACGCAAATTCCTGACTGAACCTCAGTCCACAGTTTGACCTATCTTTCTGGAGTCGGGGTGAACTCGTTCACTTAGATCTCTATGCATGTTACCTTTTCCTTAAGAGATGGGACTCAGTCGACACCCCAAGTTGCCAAACCGGCCTTTCCTAAACATTGTTCCGCGTAAGCTATTCTTCAGCTGAAATGGAAAACTTGTGAGCTCCTGGACAATCAGGCGCGAAGCGAAGAGCTTGCATTCCATAGGTGCATATCGTCACTAGTTTTTCTGATAACACTCTCGAAGCGAGCAAGCACTACTTGCAACCTGATATCTATCTTTCAATCTTATTACCTGCCTGAAAGTCTTATAGCAAGCAACTTATCTTATTACTGTCTTTCCTAATACTCTAGGTAATAGCAACTCAGATTCGGTGACTCTATTTCTTCTATCTCTTAATCTGTATAAGTGAGAACCCCTTTGTAAAAGTATAGAAACTACATATCAGCTTACGACTATAATTCTTATTTGTTACCGCGCTCCAAGCTACTGAACATAAAAGCTATAAGCATGAAATCAATCTGCTAAGCAAGCTTACTACTTATTAACTTGAAACCGGATAGCTGACCTTTATTCCTATAATCGAGTGGAGTTCCTCTATCTGACTCCAAACCGGGTACGCCAAGCTCCATACAGTAGATACGAGCCGGTAAACTACAATCTGGTATTCTTAACTCCGACTTTGAAACTGCTAGCTGGTAAAAAGAATGAAGGACCATAATTAATGCTATCGAGGCCCCAAGTCAAGCAACAAAGCTTCTAGCCGATAGAAAGAATGGGTACGAGCCTATCTTGCTAAGACAAGGGAAACTCTAGCTGCACTTACTCCTTGGTCAGTATAAACTACATGGCTTACGAGAAGCTGCTCTTCAAACTCACAGCCAACTTGGAGTCTGATTTCCAGCCGCTTATAAACGGCATAGAGAAGTAGGAGCCTCGCATACAACCTGAACTCTGGTATCAAGCTTGCCAACTCAATTCTATCTGGGTAAAAGGGCAATATACGAAAGGAAGGATCGATAACTGATTTATGGCTTTCAACCTGCTAACTTAGCATCTTATTTCTTTCTCCCAATCTGGTATCGACTAATAAAGCGCGCCTTCTAACTCATATCTGTCTTGCTATCTTCCATCTAATACCAGTGAAACGACAACTCCTGATAGACCTTCTGATACGACAACTGCGACTTGCAGTTTGATATCCGGCTTGAACTGTTCTATCTGGCTTTCTATCTCATATCCGCAATTCAGAATTCAAAGCACTCTCGAGGCGAGCACAAGCAATCTGATAGAGGAGCTACTAATACTATAGATAGGAAACGCCTAAGCAAGTATGATACGAGAAAGCAATTCTATCTTTGACTGGTTTTTCAAACTGATAACTGCAATTAAACTCCCGGCAACTACAAACCACTAATCTTATTCCTTACTTCAATTCTTGTACCAAGCCTACTTAATTTCCAATCTCACTACTTCCTTTTCAACTTCTAACTTATATGATTGATACGAAAAGCGGACTTGAAAACTGAAATTAACAAGGCACGACAACTACAGCTACAAACTCGAATGCAAAAGCCGATACTACTACTCAATTCACTCAGCTTACGACTCTTATTCATGGCTTGAAATCGTATAAGCACTAAGTCAAACTAGGGAAAACTTGCAAGCTTAACTTGAACTGCTAAAACTGAATAGGCCGATACGAGAACTCAATACACTATCGAAACTAACACTGCTGGGTAAAACAATAGAAACTACTGCTCGGCTACTCCCTAATACCAGAGAAATGGCATCACGGCTTGCAGCTCTTCTTGCTAAAACTTCAACTTCAATCGAACCATTCGAATCCTGCCAAACTAAGTTAGAAATCGGAGTAGGGGAACGGACTCGTGAAGGAAATGAACTGAAAGCTGCTAGGGTGAAACAAATACATTCCTATGATTTATCGATTTCCTTTCTATGCCTTAATCGATTTCGTTTCTATACCATAAAAGCAGGGCAAGCTTCTTACATCAGCACGACTTTGATACCTGTTAAAGAGTACCCTAGACTTTGATAGTCTCGCTGTTCAACCCTATAGTTTGATAGGATAGCTGTTCAACCCTATACTAGAGTATTCTCGCAGTGAAAGCCTAGAGTTTTCTCGCTGTTCTGTTAAAGACTATCATGCCTGATTGAAGTGAACCCGAATTCCATGCATATGCTCTACTCTATTAGTACGCATGTAACTTCCCTTTGCTCTCCATTATTGGTAAGTCCTACTGCTGTAACAGCAACATAAAGCAAGTCAAGATAGCAGTTAAGGAATATCGGAGAGGGTTTCTCTGCGTATAGGGTATCTCTGCGTATAAGTATTCTAGGAGCGTATAAGTATTCTAGGAAATGCAAAGCAAGAGAATAAGAAAATAGAAACCGAGGAAGGAGGAAAAATGGCAATCAACAAGAGCAGAGGGGTGCCGCTTTGTAAGATTTTGGGGAGATTAGCGCAGATATCGAACATGCGGAGCAACTGGTGGATAAGATAAATATGCGTTTTGTGCAAAGCAAAGGGAGTCCTTGGAATGCATTTCCTATAGAAAGCACTCATATCGATGTGAGTGACTATGACGAAAGCTTTTCTTTCTCGATGGTTTAGTTATTCGATTGAGAGGAGTAAGAGCTTTTGAGAAGCCTCCACCGATCTATGGAGGTGGTGCATGAGACAACCTGAGGAAGAATCGATGGGGAGATAGACGAGAGAAGCCAAGCCAGCAGCAACTGGTCTTGACGAATCCAGGTTTCGTAGGCCGGGTTTGGGGTGGCAGTGCCATTGGCGAGTACTAAGGTAGGGGATGGTGAAGAAATAGTGCCTTCGAGGTATTCAATAAGGCCATGGCCCCACAGGAAAAATCAGTGATTGCCAAAGTAGAAAGTTGGAATCATCCAGTTTAGTGTGTATGGGGTATTGAAAATGAATAGAGTTAATCACAGTGTGAGACTGAGGTAGAGGTTGGGGGGTGACTAATAGCTGTATTGTCAGTGGTAGCCATGGAGAATTTTGAAAACTAGAGTGTATCCAAAAAAGGGAGTTAAGAAAGAGATACAACCAGATTGGAAGGTAATCTGATTTATATGTTGAATTCAGGATCGATGATTGAAGAATACGATTAGTCTTGCTGAATTTGGTGAAGACCTCTGGCTTCGATTCTTTTATTGTATAGTGGACTACTTAGGAGCTTTAAAGCCGCACTGACCCTCGTGAAAAAAAGAGCTGGCTTGGCTGGTACATCAAGCATATGACATATTGCTTGTTCGGTGTGGTACACATATCTGTCAATGTCAATCAAGTAAGAAAATTCATTCCCAGGAAAAGGTGAAGAATTGCAATTTATTGAGCTTGTAAGGCCCGTCCCCGAGAAAGGGTATAAATAGGGCTATAAGTAGGCCGTTTGCTATTGCAATAAGGGCTGCTCGCCTTTCCTTTTGACGGCTTGGCTTCCTATCGCTCCTATGTAGTGGTCGGCCTTAAAAGGAGTCTTCCTACCATACCATCATGCATGCCTATGTTATAGTGCGTTAAGCTTCGCCAGAAGCAAGCAAGATGATGAAGCGAAGCTTCGTAGACAAGGCTCGTTCCGTGCTTTACTTACGAGCTCGTGTAGTAAGGCCTCGCCCTACTTCAATAAGGGCTTATGCACTCCACTCGTAAACGAGCGTTAGAGCTTTTTAAGCGAGCGAGCGAAGCCTTCCCTCACCCGAGAATTGCATTTCCGCTTCAGCTTCCCCGGTTTAGTTGGTTTGGAGGATTAATTGATTGGATACCCAATCCGCATAATCTTTCAAAGTCACTGCTTCTACGACGATAGGCGTAAAGGCATGATTAGTTCCACAAATCTCACTGCACTGACCATAGTAAACTCCTTCTCGTTGTACCGAGATGGAGGTAAGATTTGAACGACCAGGTACAGCATCACATTTGACACCTGAGGAAGGTACAGCCCAACTATGAGGTACATCAGCGGGTGTTACAATCATACGTAGATGAGTTTTGGCTGGTACAACCACTCTATTGTCAACTTCTAATAAACGTGATTGACCCAATTCTGGATCATCTTCTGGAATCGTATAACTGTCAAAAGTGAGTGACTGTTCATCGGAACTGTTATAGTCCGAATACTCATAAGGTTGGGTCGACGCCCGCCTCCCCCCAAACTTGACTTGCAAGTTTCCCCGCAAAAAGCTCTCCACGCCTACTCTTATTTTTAAAGAGCGCTATTCTTCTTTAGTTAGGTAGTTCTCCCCCCTCTATGAGACCGTAAGACCCCGGTGGAATCGAAGGCCCGCTTACTAATAGGCAAGAGGGGACCCTTTCTCGCCCAGCCCTACCTACATCAGTGAAGCTGGAACCGAGGAAGACAATGTTCAACACACATGAGACAAAATGAAGGTATGGGACGGCCAGTTCACCACGGAAAGCGAATTCGATCCTTTAGTAGTCTTCTTTGTTCTAAAAATGCGCAGTGGAAAGGGATGCTAGTCGGCTTTGGCGAAGTTGTAGGCCCCAATAAATCTGATCAAGAGTGATTCCTCATCTATCCTATCCTGTCAGGGGCCAAGTCGAAGGCTCGAGTATAGATTCCCTATGCTCATGTGAACGGCCGGCCCGTAGATCTAAAAGGATCCTCCATAGGCCTGACCGGAAAGTATGTTTGTCCACGAAAAAAAAACTCGTTCATGAGACCTCGAATTCCCACCCCCTCTTGAGTCACCCTTATCTAAAAAAAAGGACGGAGTCTATCTAGATCATAGGATCACTGTATTCAGAGGTAAATTCTCTTTCTTTGACCTCCCACCGTTCACGACATCCCTTGCTTCTCGCAAGAACGGCTCCTCGGTGGAGGAGTAGAAGCGCTGGTCCCCTTCGGTCAAGTGCTTGTGCGTGCTCTTACCTACCGTAGGACCTCCGTCCCCGAAGCGAAGAAGGAGGAGCAGGAACAACAGGTTGTCCTCTCTTGGCCCAGTAGTTCCGCAACTACTACCGTGGTTGTTGCCAACGGGGATCCCCCATTCCGAAAGGTAACGGGGCCGGCCCTTAGGTCCAAAGTTGTATGCCACTGCTGTGGTGCCGATAGATTCACTACTGAAGCCCCGTTATCGGACATTGCAGGCTTAGCATCTATTTTTCGTATATCGCTCCACCACACCGAGAAGAGGTATGTGTACTTCCAGCAATAACAAGAATGGAACCATAGGCTCCTATGCTGGGAGCATTTCGGGGTATAGGTCTAATAGGTCTAACCACCTCAACTCCCCGTTTCTGGCATGCTATAGTTCTTTTAGTCTCTCGACGACGGGAATGGGAGATGACCGGTAAGCCAGATGCTTCGCGAACCACCGGTACATTTCGTTGCACTTAAATCACCCTCGTTAAGAGGCGCACTCCGATACCATTGATGTCCAATAGCTTTGATAGTAATGGCTGGATCTACTAATACCCCGTCCATTGAGTATAACAGAGCAAACGATGGTATAGCAATGAACAATGGAATGACACTAGGAAAAATGGTCCGAATAATTTCGATAGTAGTTCCATGAACAATCCTTTGCGGGATTGGATTAGTTTGCTCGTTGAAATGCCATAAAGCGCGAACCAACATCCGTGATACGAAAACCAAAATCAGAATGAGGAAGAAAAAGATATCGTGATGTAAGTCAATGATTCCTTGCATCATAGGTGTTGCTGCGTCTTGAGATCCTAATTGCCATGGTTCCGCAGCATCACAAAGAGCGATTGTGAAGAATCGACATTCTAATGAACGAAGAATCATTGGAATTTCCCATCTTTTGAAGCTCTGCTCCCAAAACAAAAGAGAAAGGAGACTGATCTTGACGTCGGCGTTGGTTCTACCAACGAACAAAAATAACATTCGAACACGAACAATCACTTCCAAGACAAGACAAAATGCTAGCTTCCCTGTAACTGTAACGCGTACACTTCCGCGTCCCATCGACTTTACTTTACTTTACTTTACTTTGGCCAATGAGACTACTATACGCGTTTTCCGAGGAGCAATCAAACGGACATTTCTACGAGTGAACTCGCTAAAGCTGAAGATCCGCCATCCAATTTAGGCATTGGGCGGAACTCTCTCAATCCAGGAACTAGCTCCTATCTCGATGATTCCATTTCTCTTTTTCAGAGTTAGCTTCTTTCCTATGGTCAAGAGTACTCTTGTTTCCTAGTCGAGGGATAATCAAGTCATTTCGAAAGGGGATTTATCCGTTCCCCTAGCCATCGAGCAACTGCGAGAAACACCGCGCCCGTGCCCCCGTCGCTCGCCGGAGCAGCCGTGCGTGGCGTACCAATTTATTATCTGGTGGATCTTGTCTGTTCTTTCGAAAGTGTTTCTACAAACGAGTGAGGTAAACCCATCTCGGTCGAATAATTCGTATCTTTAGACCATTCAGAGCCGTTTGCATTAAGTGTTGGGATTTTTTTTGTTGTCATTACCCTCAACTTAATTGCCGTCCACCTCTTGCCGTGTTATTGGCTAGAGAAAGACAACCGATTGTACTACTACAGTGTTGAGTACCCCAGTTGCTCCGCGGGTGATTATGCCTAAATTCTCAGGAGTGGTGGAACGGATTCCTCCTATCTAGGGTTTCCTAGCTTGCTTTCCTAGATTTAGCTTTATCTATCTTTCCGAGATGACCAACTGCTCTTTCTTGCCTTTAGATTTATTGATACTTTGATTGCGGGACCTATCCCCGAACAACCATTGCTTTTCTTCCGCGGTTTCTTTAGTTTCTTCTTGATTTGATTGAAGTTTAGGGAATTGGATGGACTGGTGGCTTTGGATATTATCCGTCCTACTTATGATCTTCCAATTGAACACACTAGTATTTTATGGATTCTTTCCCGGTAGTGTAGTCATCTCCAAAAGGGATGATACATATTTATCTGTCCTAGGATGCGCCGTTCGTGATAAGCTTATCCGCTTCCTTTCGCCGGTAGTGTGAATCTTCTCGAAAGCGCACAGCATAGTCCAGTCAGTATAGCCAGGGCATAGCTTTCCCTCGCTCTACCCTGCCAGGGCATAGCTCGCTCTCTTCTTGGAAAAAAGGAAAGGAAAGCTTGGGAAAACCTAAGTTAATGATCAATAGCAACAGAAGGGAGGTGCGAATGAAACTGCCGCCTCAGGGAATTTCCTTATTGAGTAAGATTTCCCTTTTGTTTTGCCCAGTACAAAAACAAGCTGAGGATGATGTGGTGCTTTTGACTTTATGGGGTGCGAGCTTTGCTTTAAAATTGGTGGGCAAAATAAATGATTATCCTTTCACTGTCCTTCTGGATTCTGGATGCAACTTGAGCTTCATTGATTCCTCAGTAGCAAAAATCCCAAAAGTTCCTCACTAAAATTAAGACCAGTCCCTTGGTGGTAACAGTGGCTAATGGGCGGAGGGGCGAGGCTAAGTGCCCCAATGTGAATTTGACATGAGAGTTCTTAAATTGGGAATCCATGATGTTGTGTTAGGGTTTATTGGATGAAGAGTCTCGGGCCTTTGCATTTAGACATGAATGCATTTGCATTAAAGAATTCAGCAGAGGAGAAAAGCAAGTCGAGTTGAAGGGAGCTCGAAAGTTGCAAAAAGGACAGATGAGCCTGCCTACCTGATGAGCAAGGTAGCCTTTTTAATGAGCTGACTCTTATGTTGTGCAAGTGTGACCTTTTAGATCTTTCTTGTTCTACACTAATGACACCGCCAGTTGAAACTCTGGTGGAAACAACCACTGAGATTTTTCAAGAACCTACATCCCATCCCTCCCACCAAAGAGGAGCAAAGACCACTCATTCCCATTGAAGGAATTTGAAAACCTAGCGCCTAAAAGCTCTTATTTGCTTATCGATGAAAATAAAGAAAGAAAAGAGATAATTTCATAGCCTTATCACATGGCTGACAACGAGTTATTCAATCGCCTCTCACATAAACAACAAATAACAAGCGCATGCAGCCTAGCCTCACATAATCATAAAATAACAACGCGCACAAGCTTAACAAACACTACTGACCACTGCTTTTTTTACTCCGATGAGTACAGTTGCATTTTTGTTGAAATAGAAAGAGAATGGATGCCATGAACAAGTGTATCAATTCATGAGTTAAGGAATACTATTGGGAAGATTGGGCATTGGGTTCATCTTGTCCATCCCTGGCACAACACATATCTTTTACTAGACGTCTTTTTTAGTTGCTTAAAGATTTAAGATATTGCTTTTTCTGCTATAGGAAGAGTGGCGTTCCCGAAGGGCGAGCTCGAAAAAGAGAAACAAAACAGATATGTTGCTTTGCTGATTGGTGCTATTGACTTGTCGGAACTAGGATAAGAGAAAAGTATTGGGTACATTCAGTTTCAGTATCGATAGCTTATCCCGGTATCAGCTCTATTTCCTTTCCTCGGGAATTGTACTGGCGACTAGAATAAGTAGTTACAAGATGGAATGCCTTCTCTTTTTAGGTGCGATGTCAACCGAGGCTACAACACCTTTCTCAGGCCTTTGGGAAACGAATATAGGATCCGTAGGCCATCGATCAGCCTAATGCGTCCCATTCCCCTGCTTCCGTTCACTTCTCCTACTTCCTTTTATTCTGTTTCATTCTGGCTGGACATTTCTGTCCTCACTCCTTCCAATTTCACTTACTTTACCCCGGTGTAAGTGTTCACATCTAATGTAAATGGACTTAAGGTTCTCAGCCAATCCATGCCCAAAACCATGTATGTCATAGGACTCTAGTTCAATCACTCTCAAATAGAATTCAAAGTTATGCCCCTGCCCCACTTTATCCCTAGACATTTTCCTTCACTAGTCATCTTTTGTCCATTAGCAACTGTGATGATCATGGGCAAGGTTCTGGTGATGAGGAGCTTGTTCAATTTAGCCACTTGAATGTCTAGAAAACTCATGTTGCTACCTAAGGATTGTAATTGATTTTTTCTTGAACTTCCCCTTCAGTTTGAGAGTTTCTGATCCTTCCAATGCATTTAATGAGATCCTGGGCTCTTCTACAGGTTACTCTCCTAAGTGGTGGATTGACTATCCTGCTTGTTCTGGATCTTGATGGTACGACGGGTAAGACCGAAGAGGCGGGTGAAAAGTACCCATTATATAGGTGAGGCAAGATATGCTTGTCCCGAGGCTTTCATCATTCCCATTTCATTCATCCGTTCAAGTCGGAGCCAACGATGTAAACCCAGAAGCATTCACTACGGTCATTCTCAGGGGGGGCTCGTTTCTGATTTCACAATCACTTGAAAAAGCTTTCCTATCGGGTTGACTACTACTCTGAAACGTTTGCCAGTGGATTTACGGAGCCAAGTCATGCTCAAATAATGGGCGGCCAAGGCTTTGATCTTTCTTTATAGAAAACAATATCCTAAATTCTAAGTAGACGTAGGAATCGATCTATTGAAGTCTGAAGTAGTAGATTGATGAGAATCCTATCAGTATAGAACTATGAGCCAAGGTGAGTAGCCTACTGTTACTGTAGAGCATAGCATGGAATTTCTGCCCTGACGGGACATTCGGTATACGACCTCTGCGTTCCACTGAATCATTGGAACTGCTGTGAGCCAACTCTTTCTCAACAGTCTAAAATGACTCAGTTGATGGATATAGCTAGCTAAAGCCTCAAAGGCAAGTAAAGAATCAGCCAACAAGGTTTGCCATAACGTTTTTTAGTAGTTTGACAAACGAACGCTTGACTTCCAGACCATAAAAACCTAATAGGTCTGAGTGAAAGATTTATTTTCGTACATAATGAATAGAAAGAATGGAATTTCCGATCGTACTCTTTTTTATGCCGGGGAGTTGCCGCTGGGGACCATGATCGAGAAGGCATTTTATTTGCCGTAAAAAGATGAAATTTCTCACTTCCTGCCGTTTTATGCTTATTAAATAAGAAATTCTCACTTGGTTGAGGGCAAAGAGAGCGGCTCCATTGATTGTGAAAGCTAGTCTGTTATTCGAATTTTCATTCAAAAGTTAGTAATTAGAAATAATAGGAAAGCTTGGTATTTTTGGTATAGAATGCAAACTTCCAGCTTCCTTGGATTTTGCAATATGACTGGTGGCCTAGTCTCAAGGAGCCGGTGCAATTTGGTACTTCATGTACTTTTGATTCCCAGCAGAGCAACTGGGTCACTAAAAAGTCCTTTCTTTTCATCATGGTGCATAAAGAACTCTCTCACAATTGCATCTAAATTTAAGTTTTCAAAAAACCATTTCACTTACGGCGGGATGATAAATCCAGATAAAATGTTCCATGTCAAATCCTGATGCGACAACTGCGGCTATGTGAAAGTTCAGTGACATTGCAACTGACATCATCCCGTAAAGGGTGTGTGGTATAAGAATGGTTCAAAACATGACGAAGCAAAACCAAAGAAACTTGGCAAAGAAAACCTAGAACTAGGAAAGCTAGCTGTAGAGAAGATGGATTCCCAGGAAGCTCAGTGTGAACATGCGAAAAACTTCACAACTCAAACATCTCGAAAAAGCACCTACTTTACTGGCTTCTTTCTATAAGCAATGAGATCAGATTCTCACGACAAGGCAGAAAAAAGGAATCCCCGAGACAAGGGAGTTCACTAATCTAGTTGATCCTTGCCTGCTTCCTATCTTACCTATCAATCAAAGAAATGTTCTAGTCTAGTTCCGCGATACGAGCTTGACTGTCGCTCTGAGACAGTAGATTTCTTGGTTGGGGTACCTTTATCAAAGGCTCCCTTCCCTACTGATCATACAACAAATGAACGTGGTTAGAAAGATGGCACATCGATCTTCTGTACACCCTGCTCGTGCTGCGGAACGAAGAAAATCCGCCTTCCTTGGAAAAATCATTCCTGACTCCGAAGTCTCAAAGGAGACTTGGGTGGCGCCTTCTGAAGAGCCCTTCATTCTGCGACTCAGATAGGCTAGGATTCGTGTCTCAGCCGGAAGGGGTCGTAGGACTGACTCAGACAAAGCGTTAGAAGTACGATCTCCGAATCTATAAGCTTTGGCCTGCCTTCTTCCCTTATCTAATCTCTTAGGTAATAAGAAAGTGATGTTAATTGTCACGCTAAGGAGCTGACCAGCGACATTTCTGTCTCAATTGAAGTCAACCTTACTATACTCGCTTGTAGGAGATCATCGCTCAGAAGGGCGTTCTTTCGCTAGAAAAACAAGAGTTTGAAAGATCACCCACGAAATGGTCAAGACTCCCCTGTTTATGGCCCCTTCTATTCTATAGCTATTTATCGACATGTTGTTTCGAATTTGAAAAGGCCTACACACATACCCTGCCACTCGATGTAGGTTTTGCCAGCGATGTGTAGTGGGTTTGTTCAGTAGAGATGGGTAAAGCGCACAAGTATTGGAAGGAAAGTTTAACCCTTATTAAAGGATCAAAAGTCTGTATTGAACTATGATTTGAATTCCTTTCTTATTAGTTTCCAAGTGAAAAATGTTCATTGCCTTGATCAGAGCCTTTAAGCCTTTTAGAAGCGAGCATTTCCGCTGCTTCTATTTTTCCTAAAGCTAATGAACCGAATGGAAGAGACTCACTTATTCTAAATAAGAAAGAAGGAACCAACAAAAAAATAAAGAATTATTCCAACCTCGGCTCGGGGTCTGTCTGGAAATGGAAAATAGTTCTATCTCTCATCTGGTCTCGCCACAGTAACAAGAAAAACAAGTGAATAATTGGAATAGAACGCAATCGTCAACGGGTAGGATGTATTATAAAAGAAAGCCTTGCCTCACTCGCAAGTGAGGACCTCACCCCTCCTTCCTCATTTATTTAGAATGGAAAAAGACAATGTTCATTGCTTCCTCAAAACAAGAGTTCCACGGGCGGTTTTTCATAAACCTCTTTAAGCAAGGCAAGGCGATTCATGAAGGATTCCTCTCCTCTAGTTGGTCTATTAGACTATTATTACTATAAGGTCCCCTAAAACAGGCATACCCGTAAAGGAAAGGCAAGGGAAAATGGACGGAGATTGGTCAGTGGTCTCCTCTCCTGGTCGAGTATTTCTGTTCTTTTCTTTTATTTGGGTTAAGAACAGTAGTCGGACATTCCACTTTGTTAAGTTCTTTTTTTTTTTTTTTACATAACAAGAACAGAATCACGCTCTGTAGGATTTGAACCTACGACATTGGGTTTTGGAGACCCACGTTCTACCGAACTGAACTAAGAGCGCTTTCTTACGACAGGAGATAAAGCAGTAAAGAAAAGGATGATTTTCGCATGCATATAGAAAAATGAAACTCTGAATTTTGTCCAATTTGAATCGATCTCAATTGATCCCTCGTTACTGCCCATAGGAGAAAAGTAATAGGTAGGGATGACAGGATTAGAACCCGTGACATTTTGTACCCAAAACAAACGCGCTACCAAGCTGCGCTACATCCCTTTTCCAAATTGTTGTACAGTGTCATTGTACAAAAAAAACCCCTGTCTTGTTTTCCACATCGTAATTTTATCCTCCATCTATATACAACTTTCTTGTCATTTCTTCTTTTTGGTTTCATATAATAAATGATATACATCTGAAACCCAACCTAAAGAAAGAATATTTATCGGTAATGCTCAGGAAGAAAGAAGGGGTCATTTTTTTGTTTTTTATTCCACCCTTATGTACCCTTCTTTGCTTTTTTTCGAAAGCCTGTTCAACCTCATATCACCTAGAACAAGTCATGGACTTCTTCAATGAAAGAAAGTCTCATGGAAACGTTTTCAACGAAATAAGAACCATACAAAATAGATTTCTTGATCTTTGGAAAACTTTTTGATTCGCTGTTTTTTCTTTTATCCTAAAGATATGCAGAACGAGTGTATTATGAAATGTTCGTTGTCTAGCTTTGCATACATCGCTACTTAATTGTTTAGTGGTTATCGATGAAATTACTTCACCATAGAGAAAATATTATGGAAGTTTATATATATATTATTGGTTGCTTTTGTTTATGTCCAATTGGAAAAGTTGATCTTCTAAATTAATATGTTTAGCCTAAAGTACATAACTTGTGTTCCTCCCTAGTTCTTGCAAAGCCACCTAATCAAGCCTCACCTCATTTTTAGTTAGAACATGTTCATCTGAAAGCAAACTCAAAAAAAAATTGGTTTACTATACTATTAGTAACACATATACTTTTTTACCTTAGCTCTTTATTTATTGTTCATTGAGCAGTTCAAATGCTTTGATTGCTTATCAGATAAGAGGTCAAAATATTCTTCATTCGTTTATTTTTTGAATGCAAAATTTCATGAAAATCCATTCTTTCTCATAACTTGAGAATATGTACAGCGCAGAGCAGAAAAGAAGGCAGATTTGATGAGTTGTAGGGGCGGACCCACCCCAGCTACTGATTTCTTTCGGGAAGGTTCTATAAGGGAAGAAGAATCAGAGCTGTGACCTGGTAACCTTGATTTCTTTCGGAACGTCATTACGAGAGTAACAAAGAAAGAATAACGTAGATAGGAAGGAGCGAGCCCCAAGGATAATGAATTGGTATGCCGGGTGCTTACTTGAGCAAGAAGCCAAGTCATCGATAATCAAAGAAAGGTGTGAGTGAACGAGCCCAACTTTCCGATTCAAATATGACTCCTTTCCACTTTCAACAAATAGAGAAATCTCCGCTAGGCTAGCAGTGGGTAACCAACGTAGTGCCCCATTCGTTCCATGACATCCAATCAGTTCTCCTCGGATTCCAATCCAATCTCCCAATCAGTGATAAATAGACGGTCGGATGAGATCTCGAACGTTGTCCCTACCTACTGAGGAATCAAAAGTGTACGTAGAAAAAGAGAGTGTTGGAAATGCAACTCTATTATACGAGCTATCGAATTTATTTGATGCAAATGTTTGCTGCAACGAAGCCCACAGCTGAGAGGGGGTACGACAGTGAACAGCCTGAGCAACTATCTCTGGTTGCATTGTTGAAAACAACCAGCCTAAGAGGAGCAGATCTTGTCGGATCCACGTTGAATAAGCTGGATTCGGAACAATCTGTGTGGAATTGTTCGAATCGACAATGGAGATCGTAGGAGGAGGTTGTGGAACTGATCCATCAAGGTACCCCATCAGTTCATGACCGAGAAGTCAAGGTAAGACTTGTGATTTCCAGGGTTATCTTGAGAGAATTTTAAGGATACTGTGTGATTGAACTCCACAACAGCATTTGATTGTAGAGTAGCAGATGAACTCGTGGTAGAAGTTTGAGAAGAAGCTGGAGTCATGACTAATTTGCTGAGTAGAATATGTTTTTCGTGGATCTTGATCGGTTTTGTCAGATCAGATTGGAGGGGATCAAATTCGATTTCTTCAGAAATGGACCAGGATCTTGATGAATCACTAACATACTATTTGGCGCTTTGCATGTTCCAGACGCGAGTCCACTGAGAACTTGCACTTTCAGCATGATTCGGGGATCAAGCATTTCTCCCAGCTCTCTGGTCATGCACTTTGTAGTTGTACCTCCAATTGCTGTACAAACACATGAGATGCACATAATTTTGCTATTTCCAAGAGCGAACAAAATTGTTAAGGATGTCCAGCGAAGTACACTCAACGATGCAACACGAGCAAAACCGAACCAATATACATTCACAAAATCACATGCTTCCTACTACCCTTGCAAGCGGTAAAGGCTGAAAACAACAAAAGATGATGCAATTTCTACACGAAAAACGGATCTTTTAGTATGGGTTCCTAATGCTCATTCGGAATTCCATTCCAATTTATTTGTTGCCCGACAAGAGAAGGAAGCAATGAACTAGAACTCGCTGGTGGAGGCGACCCCAGATTAGTAGGTGGTTATCGAAACCCGCCTGTGAACTAGGCGGAAGAAAGATGATCCATCGAAATGGCAAAGGTTCGAGCAGGAGTGACTGATGCGAACAAGCTGGTTAGGTATATGCCTCGGAAAGGAAGAAGTTGGAGAAGCTGGCTCCTCGAATGGTAGCCGCTCATCACTTCCTTCAATTAAATCAACTAATTTCTAGTTTCCTTTGCCGTCAAACAATGCTAGGGTTTGCCCTGAAGTAGGAATACTAGGGTTGTCCTTCAATCGGATAAGGAGCAGGTTATAAACAAGAAGGGAAGTAGTGCCTCGCATGTCCCTTTTGAAATCATTGATGTCCGGCGAGCGCCCCACTTCCTTTTTTTCTAAAGAACATACTAGGGACAACCAGCTTGCTTCGTTGAATTGCTTTCCAAACAGTTCGGGGTGCGTGCCTCTACTCTAGTGCTTACCTAATAATGTCCTACTTTCTTGAATTCAGGAAGATACCGACATGGAACTGAACTTCACTTTCTATACGATACGATTTGATTTGAAATACTAGCTCTAGTTTGATCAACAGGTCTAGGTACTCTCGCTTGATTCATTCCACTAGGTTCTACGAACTTAGGAACTCCGAACTCATGCTTTATTGAATTCCGTAGAACAAACACAAACTACTTTAAGTGCGGGGCTGCCTCGAGAATAGCCAACTTCTCATTCAAAGTATGCAGTTTCTATTTTATCTAGCCCAAAAAGAGCTTTTTCAAAGCATACTCTTTTCTTATGAGCTCCATGGGTCCGATATCCACAAGCGAACCATTTTGATTACTTCTTATCAACTAGACCCTTCGGGGACGCCAGTGCCTTTTTCAAAATCCGATTTAGCGGTTTCAAGTTCGGAAGGTGGATCTGACGAAACAACTTTCAGTGCCTTTCGGTTCTTTTGGTTCAAAACTAGCGTTTTTGCCAACGGATAAAGAATTCGATGCCCCTGGATTTACGGATGGACCTACTTATCATTCCAAGTAAGGGGGAAGCAAAAGTTCAGAGATGGGATGCCGATCTGAAACCAGCTATCTTTCCACTTCTATCGCTTCCTAATAGGGCTGGGTTGTGGGATGAATAATCGTATCCCCCTGAGAAAGCTCTTTAACAGAGCTGTACAAAGGAAGTCTGCACCTTCCCACTTATCCGGACAAGGCAACAACTGCTTTTCGTGCTGACCCAGAGGAGCATGCACGGGAGTCGACCGGACCAGAACCGCTTTCTTTCCGGCCGAAGTACCGCTTTAAGAATACAGTAGTGGAAGCCCTGTGAAGACTTCTTCTCGATCAAAACTCGTAGAGAAATCTGAACAGTTGAAGGACCCTTATAATTGAATTCACTTTATGGGTGAGAAATTTAGAATCAACTCTTATCTTGCCCGAAGGGTTTTTCCACCCACTTTCCCGGTTGACTGAGCAATAAGGAAACGTTTCACTGGACAGCACCTAGACCCGCAACTAGTAGCGAGCTTCCATTCGTATCTGGTGGTAGCCTGCGCGCAAGTCAAGCTTACAGAATTCCTGCCGCCTATTTATTAGACGCATATCTCTTCCAGCCAATTTCCTTGCAACCAGGGAAGCACCCACCGGTAAAGCCATTTCTTTTCTGGGCAGAAGTAAGGCCGACTTCGAACGGGGATAATCGATAAGGCAGCCCTCCGGTCATAGGATTAACGGATTAGCTTCCAAAGTCATATGCCTCGGAGAGCAAGGGTGGTACACCAGGAACTCGGATTGCGATGCTCCGGAGAAAGTCATATCGGTTTAGTTTCGATCATATATTCTATTTCAAAGAAAGAAGGATCTGCCAATGGTACATTGGTGCATTGGGGATTTCCAGGAAGCAGGTTGAATCGGAGCGGAGCTGAGGCCCCGGATGCTGATTAGCGAAAACAAGAACTAGCCCCGTAGGGCAAAGGAGAACCAGAATAGCGGGCAGGAATGATAGCTGTTGAGGACACAGAACCAGATCTATGGATCACGGAAGATAGGCTTCAAGCTAAAGCAATAACCCTCACTCGGAATGGTATAAGTTCTAATAAGGAAGGAATATGCCGAGGAAGATACGCGAACAAGCAGATAAAAGCAATCATGGAATTTTGAGCTTTTCTCACTGGTAAAGCAGGATAGGTTAGAGGATGTGAGCTAGCAGCAGCAAGTTAAGTAAGGGATAAGATTGGTCCGGAAAGATACCTTTCTGATCGCGACTTCGGTTACGCACAAGAAGATGGGAGCTATTGGCAAAGGTAACCACCATCACTAGGCAACCAACATATGCTTTTCCAAAGCCAGAACTAGGATAGCGAGCTGGAAAGGAGAAGTGAACTGGTTGAATAGATAAAAGCAAGGAAAGCCGAGCGTAATGTTCGTACCAAGGCAGGGGAGGCAGATAGGGATCTGGTTCTTTATGATCGGAGAAAGACACCAGACCAGATGATTTTCAATCAATCAAGATTCCTTTCACGCACCAACTTAGGAATGTATTTGGGGAGTCAAAATGACTAGAGGATAAATCGAGTAACACACTTGGCGATGACGCACGGATGACACCACGGAATGAGAGGTCAAGCCCGACCATCCATCCCTTTCTGATGAAACCTTTGTTGCCCTAGCTTGAATTGAAGGTTTGGCTAAGGATGGGGATTCGGTGTCTTCATCTATACCATCAGAGAAGAAGGCTTGCCCTCAAAGTGGTAGGATTGAACCAGGCAGTCGTCTTGTATTCAAATTGGTGGTGAGGGGATTCACAGGTCTAGCCAGGGCAAGGTGTCAGAAATAGCCAAGCACGAGATAGCTGATATGCGTTTTTCACAAAAGCACCGGTCAGTTACTAGGTAAGATAAGTAATAGGCTTGGTCAAGTGTCATGGAATAGAACTAGTTGCCAAGGTAGCTGGGTTTAAGAAACACGAGATAGGCCGCCGCCTGTGAAGAATAGGTAAGCAAGGGATAGGGCGATGGATTTTCTGCGACTGACCTTAGGCCCATTCCATAAGAATTCCAAAGAAAGAGCTGACTGACCGCCAAGGAATTGAAGCAATGCCCTCCTGCAGCTTTCAACCTTGGGCAATCAAACGTGGCTTGTTTCGTACAACAGTCCCATGTGAATCCAACTTTTTCTAGCCATCTACCCTTTGACGCCGGAGCTAAAATAAGTACCAAATTACACATTGGCCTTGCGAACAAAGACTTCTGTTTGGATGGTTATAGGCTATGGGATTTAATAGGAAAAGTCAGTCCTAGGGAATTGAATCCTTCTGGGATATCTCTTTATTCAGTAAGAGGTAGAATAGAAGCACGGAAAAGCCTGCTCTGCCCAAAAAACCTTGGTGACAGCTGCTCGCTGAATGGATGTATCGTCTATGCTAGTAGTAGCAGCTTTATGACGGATCTCTCCTAAGCAAGTAGTTTTCTCACTTTCCTCCAAAAAGCAAGTAAGCCAACTAACTACCTTATCTCATTAGCGAAGCTAGAGTACATGAGTAGACTTCTTAGTTGTCCAACTCTTTGGATCAAATCACTCTATCTCCCGTGCGTGGGAAGTAAGCTTTGCTGCTCTTTGAAAGACGGATTACGAAGTTGCTGCTAGCGAATCATTATCCTATTCTGACTGGGATTGATTGTAAAATACGTTATATGACAAGCGTAGGAAGAAGAAAGTAAATAAAATAAGTTCTCCGGCACTACTTCTTCCTTGGCCTTTTAAACTTTGTTATCACACCACTCTTTGCTTTGAAAGTCAACCTACATCTCCCTTTTGCCGGCGCGGATAAGAGCTGGAGGGATGATTTGAGAGAGCTTTTATTCTTATTTGGATCACTACTGGAGTCGTGTCAGCCCGTGCTTGGCCAAGAGGTCAAAGTGAATCTATTTTATGGCTTGTCTACATTTCCTTTCACAGTATCAAAATAGTCCATCTTTTTTTCTGAATGTGGGCGTCAAGGATGTGCCATAGGCCCGAGAGCGAGTTCATTTAGGTTTCGTAAGGGACTCTTTTCCAAACCTTTGGATACCACGACACTTGAACGAGCTGGTTCCGCTGCAGGAGGTGGGTTGAGGTCCACAAGTGAAGACTCAAGTAGTAGGAGGGAATAAGGCTAGGTTGAACTTAGATAAGACAAGAACTTCTAAGCCAACTGAGGATAAAGATAACTTCTCGGGATAAATAGAAAATATCTTCCTTTAGGTAGCCGAGCTCTTTACGTACTTCATTCTAAACCATTTGTGTCAAGGCAAGAAAATAAGAGATAACATGGTGGAGTTCGGGAGTTGTTACGTCCAGTAGGATAACGGACTGGATAGAAACATGTTATTGGGTTGCTCTTTTATTTATTCTTTGAATTCAATATCATCATACTGGGTAAGGAAATAGAATCAACAAGCTTACCAGCAGAAAAGAGCTCCTTCGACGTAAGCCAGTCAGCTTTTTGGATCCTTATTCCAAGCCCCGCCAGGCTATAAAACGGATGCCCCAGGACCAGCCAAGTAAGCAGCTCCAGCCATTGAATGCTACGAGTGAGCAGGTCTAGTTCAAGCATAAAAGCCTACTACTTGAGAAGTTTACCCAGCGACACCCATCAAAGCTACCGAGCCAGTCCCTGGTAGTGAAAACCTAGTATAAAAGTGGGCTGCTCCCGAGCCAGTTGGTAAAGCAGGACTAGTAGTTACAGCCAACGAAAAAGTAGACTTTTCTGACACCATTGAACTTTATCATAGAATAAATAAATCTTTTATTTGCTTCTTCCTTGCCTAGTGTTGTTTCTGAAATCTTCTGTATCGAAGAAAGGCAATCGCGGGAAAGTCAAACTAGTTAGTCGTCTATGTTGTAGTCGGAGGGGGTAGGTTTTGCGAAGGAAGAGTAAATCTTAGAATGGAAAGAGAGAGATCTATCCCTAGCTTCTATGACCCATTCACATTTAGAAGTTATATGCAAAGCAGCTCCTGTCCTTGTTGGTTCGATTCTACTTTCATCATTCTAGGTCATTGCCAGTAAGGAAGACAAGTTCCGTCGATGAATCGATTCTAGTTAAGTACTCAAGCTCGGAGGAGAGCTCGGCACCCAGTGAAGGAGCATCTAATGATTATAAAGGGAGCCCGCTACAATTCCTATCGCCGTAGCGATGCGATTACCAGAGCTATCAAACCAGACTTTAGCTAAGTGGCCGAAATGAATATAGGGATGGCCTAGTGTCAGCTAAGAATGGGCCTAGTACTCTTTCCAAAAGAAAGGAGGACTCTATATCCTGGGCTTTCTTCGTCTGGAGTTCTACCTCCGCCGCTTCGAGTTAAGGCCGCAGGTTAGACGGGTTCCATAAATTACACAAGCATGCTTTAAGTCAGAGATTGAGATGGCAATAAAGATTGTGCTTGATTGGCTAGTAATCTCTCTTTCATATGGGAATTTTCTTCGTCGTATAACTCTCTCCCACCCCGGGGCAAAGTTCCGCTTTGATTCTCCGCCGGTGAGGGTAGAATATGCTTTTTGCTTTTGATCTTTCTTTTTATGGCTTGATGGTAGTTGTGACTTACCCTGACTTTCGATATAAGACTTAGAAAGAAGCTATAGGAAGCTTTAGACTAGCTATAGGAAGCACATTAGGAGCTATAGAAAGCTCTTAATAGGCCACTTGCGAAGGTCTTTCATGCTCCTTAGAAGTTCTTGCTAGCGCGAAAACTCTATTTCTCTCCTTCTTCGGTACTCCAATCTCATGAAGGACCTTCCTAAAATTCCACATCTCTGCTGACCACCATTTGGCAATAGGGTCGAAGCACTTGTACCCTTTCTTTTGATAGAGGAGTCAGTGTAAGCCAATGCTTAGGTCTTTACCTCCAGCCAATCTGAATCTTAAGTCAGCGAGGTATTCAAATATAGCTGCTGCTAGGTAAAAAGCAGGTTCGTTAGCACTCTTTTCAAGCTAGCCAGTATCCGGGTAAGGAAAAGAAAAAAGGTCTATCCGAAGTTACTGCCAGAAAGAACAGTGAGCTCTCCAGTCTCAGAAGAGTCATTGACAGATCAAGGGAGTTCCAGGAGGGGGAATCTAATTCCTTCCGCATTTGAGCGAGTTGATTCCTTGCCTGGATCAGACGAAATTTTGATGCTTGAAAAGTACTTGAGATAGACACCCAAAGCACCAAGACGGCTTATTCCGCTAAAACAGTAAAGAGAAAAGACCTCTTCTGCCCCCATAGTCAGAAAGTAAAGTGCTAACGTGCAGCTCCCATACCCATGGGGTCCTATTTGCAAGTCACTCGAATTATAAGCCCACTAACTTTTTATTAAGGAATTCTTCTTCCCGGAGTTCTCTTTCTTTTTTTCTTTTTTAAGACTATTCTATATTCAAACTTGAAATAGAAAGCTTACCTGCCAACCGTACATCGTGAGTTTTTTTCGGAAGAAGTCAGCAGAATCTATATCTTGAACTCAAAAGAGTGAGTCTGAGAAAAGAACTGAACCCGGTGTTACTGCAACTGATCCTGCCCTTGCTTGAACTTCAGTGAACAAAGCTGCTTACTTAGCTTGCCTTAGAACAGAACTGCTTGTAGCTGACTTAACTCTTTCAATAAAAAGAAAGTGAGTCAAAGCTACTTAGTCTGAAAGTATGCTTTCTCTTCCTTTCACTATTATCTTCCCCTCCCCGCCAGCCCCCATTCCCGAGCGCCCGCGAGCGGCCGGTAGCCATCCAAGAATCCCAAGAACCCGCATCGCCATGGCCATGGCACCGGAGCCCTTCTTCTTTACTCCGCCGCCTGCGCCGCTGCCTCCTCCGTGCGCAAGAGGATGCTGCTCGAGCTGCCCCCCTTCGACGCCGCCGCCCACCTCCAGGGGCTCCAACACCAGCAGCCTCACGTTCTTGGCTTCGCCGAAACAGCCGTTGACGCCCATGGGCTCCACTGCCAGCGGCTGCGATGCGTTCTTGATGCCCACCGGCAGCGGCGCAGCCACGTCCCTCCACTCCGCGAAGACCGCGCGCATAGGCGCCACCGGAAGCGTCGGGTTCTAATTCTTCTCTTCGTCGGGGCCGGCGTGCGCGAAACTAGGCAATCCATCTTCCGCGGCCCAACCTCCACATCGAGACGAACCCTCGTCGCATGAGTCCGCGACACTGGGAGGAAGATACGCCGCCGCCGCAACAGCAGCTCACCCCGTCGCCGCAGAAGCTCGGCAAGACGAACTCCACCGTCAACCCCGAGGCCTCCTGCTCGTCTATCATGTCGGAGCCGTGCTGTGCGTTCTTCGCATCGCCGGGAAAGGCGGCCAAGCAGGTACGTCGTGCTTGCACTTCTTGATTTCTCTTCTTGCTGCCGGTGCTTTCTTGTGCTCACCTCTAATGCGTTGATTTGATCGCCGCAGGAAGCCAAGAAAGCCTCCAGCGAGGCATCCCGCTCGCCAGCCGGGTCACGCGTCGCCGGAGGCCAGGACTTCCTCGCCAGAAAAGCCGAGAAAGCCGGTACAGCCTTCCTTACTGTGTGGCGATTCCGTCGTTTTGCTTGCATTGTTTGGATTCATGGATAGAGCGTAATTTGGATGCTTTGCTTGTGCAACTATGTCTACACACTTAAAAATGACAATTTCCTGCTTACGCATTGGTTGAGTCATGAGTGGATAGATGCTCTGTGAAGCTGATCTGCTTTGTGTGAATTCAGTGCTAATAGTCCTGTGCCAAATATCTTCCATTAAATTCCAATGGCACGATTCTTGAAACGAATTTCCAATTTGAAATCTTCTGCATATGCAGGGAATTGAATGGGTTGCTTAGCTTCTTTGGACTGCATGCATTTTGGTATTCTGTCAGCACTTCCTTAATGAAACCTGGATCTGTACAGGAGCAAGAGGTGGAAGTCTCCAGCGCAGTCTGCTCCGGCGCCGAGCTGGTACTGCGCGTGACCTGCAAGTGCGGCGTCCACAAGGAGTTTAGCTTCGACCACCGTGTCTGATCAACTAGCTCCTGTCCATCCTCATCGTCGGTTTTCGGGTTTTGCCTTGCAATTCACTGGAGTCTAACTGCACTGAATTTTGAACCATACGGGCTCACCTAGAAACGAGTTTAAGCCTTGAAGAGCTGTAAGAAGGTAGGAATTAAACGAGTTTAGCTCCGGCACTTAATTTTTCTTTCTGGACTTCTCGCTTCATTCCCCCAATGGATCGCACTTGTCTTTCGTCCAAATGTTTTATGTTTATAAGCTTGTGGTACAATATTTCTTGGTTGATTTGGCCTTTGAGTCGTGAGCTTGTGGTACATGCTCATTTGGACGATTGGTAGAGTAACTGAGTAAGAGGTGTCATTCCGCTTTATTTAGAAGATCACGTGATATCGCTGTGGAGATTGCAGTCTACTGACATGTTCTGTTGTGTGAACCGACCATAGACTCGGCCAGTCTGATGTCTGAACTGAATGATGATGGTTCGAATTCTTCTGAATATCTGCACTTCCTTGCTTCCAACGTATAGAAATGATTATTCTGGCCCCTTTGGAGCGCTGCACACGAACAGCCGTGGGTGTGTGAGATTAAGGTGATCTCATACGTGCATGAAGTGGGTGCCTGCATGAGTTTCTGATCGGGCCGTTTGTCATGTAGGGATGGAATTTCTTAGCAGGTTAGCTCGAAACTTTGAAAAACACATATATAAGATACGAAGCAATCTTATACAAAGACTAAGTGAAGGTACGAGCGCTAAAACGAAAGTAACGCTAGCTCCATACCGAAGAAAGAGTTGAATAAGCTAGGAAAGGGCCCCTAAGCTAGAGCTAGAAGGGCTAAGATACAAAGACAAAGTAGGTTTAAAGCTAAGAGTTCACTTTTCTCAAGCAGATAAGCCAGATAATAAAGCGGATAACCCTGTGCTATTCCATTACCTTGCTCGCCTTCGCAACTGCCTTCGAGTCTGTGCCTTCCTAGTTTGCCAACCCTATGTTTGATTGCGAGTTCCGGCGGGGTGAGGACCTGGACGGACAAGGGGTTCCTTTTCGATTTCCATCGGCCTAGCTTCTCTATAGTTCGAATATAGCCTTCTTCCTTCTTATCAATGGAATACCTTCACCTTAGAAGGGTGTTCTTCCTACTAGTTCAACCAGATCTGCCTTTTTTCAGCTAAGCCGATTCGGACGGACAATACTTGCTTAAACCTAGCACCCTGTTGCCTTGCTTTTCCTCCAACCGTACCTCCCTCTCCGCTCGTGATACCCTGGAAGGGCATCCCTCACTTCACCGAGCAGAACCCCTCTTTCTTGATTCCACGCCGACATTTGTCCTACTCTGGTTGGTTCTTCAGGATCCCAACCTCACAACTCCATTTCTGTCCAAATTGCGGAGTAAATGTTCTTCTAGATGTGGTATTTGTTTAGTGATTTTTTCAGCGGAGCCTTGGCTTGTCGTATCCGTCTGAATTTCATATTTTCGGATGTGAAAACAAGTATAAATATCCTCATATACCAAACGTTCACTAATTAGTACTGCGTCTTCCAAATTGTAACCCTCCCAGGGCATATAAGCTACTAAAACGTTTTTTCCTAAAGCAAGTTCCCCGCCAACTGTAGCTGCTCCCTCCGCTAAAATTTGCCCTTTTTTAATGGATTTACCCCGCGGAACCCGAGGTTTTTGGTGCATACAAGTATTTTTGTTAGAGCGCCGATGGGCAACTAAAGGAATACTTATGGTCTTCCCACTACTTGATAAAAGGATCTTGTGACTATCACTAGAAATGATCTTTCCCTCGCGTTCGGCTATAACGGAAACCCTCGAATCTAGAGCTGTTTGGCGTTCCAATCCTGTTCCAACAATGCACTTCTCGGACCGAGAAAGTGGAACTGCTTGGCGCTGCATATTAGAACTCATTAAAGCCCGATTCGCATCATTATGCTCAATAAAAGGAATGAGAGAACCTCCAATAGAAAAATATTGGAAAGGAAAAATACTTCTAACATGAATCTGTTCCCATGCAATAGTCAGAAATTCTTGACGGTATCTAGCTGGAACAACCTGTTCTTCCTGAATACCCTGATTCAAGGACAAAGAATTTCCTGCTGCTATCATATAATATTCATCTCTATTTGGTGATAAATAAACTACCTGTCTCTCTTTTTTTTCTTTTGCTTTCTCAGATATTTCATAAAACGGACTCTCTATAGATCCCCACCAGTGATCAATTCTCGCATGAATAGCTAACGATCCGGTAAGTCCAACATTGATTCCTTCGGACGTGTCAATTGGACAAATACGCCCATAGTGACTCGGATGAATATCTCGGCTCCGAAAACTTGCAGTTCTCCCCGTCAATCCTCCAGGACCCAAACAACTCACTTTTCGCCCATGAACCGTTTGTGTCAATGGATTGGTTTGATCAAAAACTTGAGCTAAGGGGTATGTGCCAAAAAAGGTCTCATAAGTAGTTATTAATAAAATCGAAGTTGAAGTTGGAGTACTAGCCCCAAGGGAAGGAGCAGAGGTATCAGATATGTAAATCTACCTGTTGCTCCAACATGTGAGGAGATAAACCCGAAAAAAGAAAACCACGAGTGATCCGACATTAGTTCGAAACCAGCAAGCGTGTAGCGAGTGAGTAGAATCCTTGGGCTCCGAAACAAGCGAGTTCAAACCCTACCTATTGTCTTCTTGACCAATCAAGTCAAGCTTGAAAACTGCTTCTTCTCAACCAGGATACGAGCCGATGAACCTTCTATTACAACCGGAAAGTGAGAGAAAACCAAATTATCATACTAGAAGCGATTCAATTGTGAATTCACAACAAGTAGTCTGCGATCAATAGTTCATCGAGACAATGCCTAGTCAACAGTTTCGAGACCAAAGTGCACTAAAGCTGTGGAATGTGTTGCAGATGTTCAGTAGAGTAATCTTTTTTATAGAGGAATCCCTAGGTGGAATTTGTGATGTAATTAATGCTCTCTAACTAACTCAATTTCCAGTCATGTGCCAGTGATTTGCCGTTATAGGCCGGGGCCTGTTGGAAAGTATGCATTAGATAGCTAGGGCTACTAGGGCTAAGAGGAATAGCTTTCTTTTGATCAGTTGCCAAGTTATAGAGTTATAGAAATTTTACCTAATTGCACACAAAAAGTTGCTCCCAAAAGAAGGAGCCTGTGGAAATGAAAGGGAATTGGTGATGGAGTGTGCAACGTTCGCCAAGCACTGAATATATGAAGTCAGCAGGGCCGGTAGTTCTTTCTTGGCTTGGATTCCTTCGCTTCCGAAAGAGGTTCATCACGACATCAATATCAACCGGAGGAGATCGTATGCAAGAAGCTCTTTCCAACGCAAATTTGGCTTCGAAAGGAGTACCAGCATGAACCTGGGTCGCTCAAGAGGTACTTTGTGTTATACCTTAGACCTTACCAGATCCAATTGCTGTGCAAAGCTACTTATAAATAAGGGTTTCCTTTTTCCTTTTGTCGTACCTAAATGTTTCACTCTCAATCTTCCTCCATTACTGAAATGTCAACATTAAGCACCAAGAAAATGAAGATACACTACATAGATAAGGAGGTATTGAATAAAGCAAGCCTTTCCTCTTTCGAACCTCGCCATTAACGTTAAGGCTATGCCATCTTAAGGTGCTACTACTAAATGGAAGGATCTTATCAACGTCCATGAATGCGAAATCATAGATCGAACTGACGAATTGGCAACCTTCGGTGCTATCATAGTATCCGCTAAGTTCACGGGCTGGAGATAAGCGGACTCGAACCGCTGACATCCGCCACAGGGTAAACCACCGCCTCTCAGGCCTCCCCGACGGGTTCTACCATAGAGGACAACGATAGGCAATAACTCCCCCCCGAACACAGCTTACAACTTTCATCGTACTGTGCTCTCCAAAGAGCAACTCTTCTCAAAATCCCAAAACAAAAGGTGCTGAGTTGGAATCCCATTCTAAGGATTCTTGTGGTTCCGGGGCGATCCAGTCACCCGGAGAAGATTTCTTTTCTTTGCTGATTCCTCTCAATGAAATTTGCCATGTTGCACTAAGTTACTTACGGATGTATGCATGCAGTCCGGGAACACTTTGGGGTGAACACCCATCCGAACAAGTAGGGTCAATAGTTCAGCATTTAGGCCGTAACATTTAGCAAAAAACGAATCTTAAACCCAACAAGTGCTCTCCGAACCAAGCTAGATAGTCTCCTATCACTAGGCTCACCAACCAACCTGGACTTTGATTCTTTCTTATTATTCTAACCGAAAACCATAAGGATTGTTTCCAGCCAAGAGTTCCCATATGACATAAGCGCTCTTGGGTGGGGTGGGCCCTCATTCGCCAGGTCTTTGAGTGCCCGTCGTACCACGTGGTTGGTACACTAGGCTGATCGATACTTTACTTTGAGGATCTGGCACCTGCGCCCGACTCGGTCTGCCAGTGAATTTTGGCTCTACGTCCGGTCGTGCGTGGTATGTTCGCGATTCGTACAAATGGAAGGCATCGCGTACGTTAACCTTCCTTTATTGGGCTGGGCCATTCCATCTTTGAGAAGGGGCCCAATCTCGTATTTGATGGTCGGCGTGGCAATATGCTTAGCTTCGTAGACAGGTTTCCCAGCCGTTGCAAAGACTTCGCGAGAACGGTCAGGGGCGCGATTCGCCAAGCTAGGGCAAACAAAGCCGTCCGGCCCTACCAGATTAAGAATGCGAAGGCCTTTCCTTCGAAAGGAAAAAAAAAAGAGCTATGCTATTGACCGACCCTTTCGTACTTACTTCGAATCAATAGGCCTATCATTTTTCATGAGGCGGGCCAAATAGAGAATGAAATGCAAAAATAGGGGAAGGGGGGATGGTCGCGCCTTTTATTTTGTTTAAGGGCTGCTCGCCTTACTAAAGTACCAAAGGCTTTCACGGCTGACACCCCTACCTTAGAATCTAAGCCCTTTGAAGCGCCAGTAGTTGTAGCAGTGGGTAAGGCTTTCGTTCAACTCGCTCCGGGTTCCGATCTATATGACCTCTAGACAGTACAAAGTACACCTCTTCCGTAGAGGCAAGCTGGTAGTAACCTAACCTTTTAGAGTCGGGGGAGCCGAGCCCTTAACTCTATCAATAGATAAATCTTCGTGCGTGGCGTGAGTTGGAATCCTAGAAAAGATCGATTGAGACTCCCTCCCCGGTTCCACGAAGATCTCTACGTACTTGTCTAGTCCAGGACAACTTAGATCTTCCGGTCTGCGTGCGTGGGAGCAGCTGAAACAAAGAAGAGTCTGGTCCGCTCTTCATTCAGGCCCCCCCGCCTTACAAATGGGCCGTCCCCCTTAATGAATCGAATGGTCCGGTCCTTCGACCCTCGTTTGATTCCGACGGCCGGCATAGATTAAATCTCATGAGACCCGCCCACTATTACTACAAAAAAGCCCTGCCCTGGCACCTTCGCTAGACGGAGAGTAAGCGACTTCTATTAGCACCGGACCGTCGAGTCGAATTGATCGTGTCATGTGCAACGTCCATCAATGGTGGTTCATTAATGTCCATAGATTGAGACTCCTTCCCCCTTCCCTTATACGCAAAAGATCGAGAGGGGCCCGAACCAAACCGAGAACGTAAACAGAATTCGACTCACTCTCGTATGGCTCGCCCTCGAGCCCTGGGCGAGTCGGCCGGGTCTTCCCTTTTGGTTCTGTTTCCGCCACGATAAAGACGCACGGAAGAACTATGGTATGCCCAGCGCGTGGAGGATCCGTTGAGAGTGCCCCGCCCGGTTCACAGGGCTGTTGGCCTACCAAGCAAGCACTTGCCCACAGCTCCTGCCGCCTGCCAAGCGGGCTCCGCGCTCGTTATCCTGACTGTTCTCTCCGCTGGGCCCTTTCCTATTGCTCTAACCATAAGCTATGGCAATTCCAGCTCGCACCCACTCTGGCCCGCCCAGCGAGGCCTGAGTGAGCTCAGTGGTCAGCCCCTGACGTTAGGGGTCTTTCGCTTTTGCCAGATCTATAGAGATATTACGAGTCCTCCGTCCCAGATTCCCTCGCCGCGGCCATCTGGTTCACCGGTACTACCAAAAAGTCTCATGCTTACGTTACTGTGACTGATATATAAGTATGATCTCGGACTACGAAGACCCAGTCGTGCTTCTGGTTTCCATTCTCATCATCATATTGAAGGAAACTCCTCGTGCTCTGCCATAAGAACTTGGAGTCCGTATCATGGTGAAGGTAAGGTAACGCTGTGATTCTTGCTCAAAAAACGGACCGAACACGTTCGAGTTATTGGCTCGTCCGACCCGGCAGCATTCATGAGTCGCTCGTTCAACTGTCCCTCGGAGACACGGTCGAGAAGTGCCATGCATGGTCGCCCCCCCCGTCCTTTCTTTCTCTCGGTCCCACCAGGGCGGGCCCCTCTGGGGTAATAAAGAAATGGATCAAAAAAGGGGACTTCTGCTACGGGCTATGCCACCCATTACTTATGAGGGAAGTCGCATCCGTCCCATCGCAAGCACCTACAATGTTATGATCACATTGGTTTACCCTTTTTTGGTAGTTCAACGGACGGTCGCCCCTCCAACAAGAAAAGGTAGAAATATGGAAACTTCTCTGCCATTTAGATCGGAGAATTTATAGAGGAAATCGGGTTTTAAATTTCCAGAAACCACACGATTATATAGCCAAAGGGAATACGCCGCGCCTAAAATCATCCCAAGCGCAGCTAATGTGGCTACTAAGCTATTTCTTTGGAAAGCTCCTACTAAGATTAGAAATTCCCCGATAAAGCTGCTAGTGCCGGGTAAACTCATATTGGCTAAAGTGAAAAAGAAGAAAATGGTAGAGAAATTCGGCATGGTGCTCACTAAACCTCCATAATATCTAACAAGTCGAGTCTTATGTCGGTCATATAGAACACCAACACATAGAAAAAGGGCTGAAGAAACCAGTCCATGACTTAACATAAGTAAAATGCTACCTCCAATTCCCTGTATGTTCGATAGAGCCTAATATTCCCCCGGAGTACGCCGCTTACCCCCCGAACCGTACAAGATAGTTACCACCTATCATACGGCTTTCTAACTCCACTTCTTTTTCTGGTTGTTCCGCTCTGTCGGATCAATGGTAGTCTCAGAGATCTGGTAACCTCCGATATTTTTGACAACACGCTTCCTGCTTCCGTTTTGAGTTGCGCATCTTTCTCCCCGGGGCATACTATAGTATCACATCGTAGACCCCCACCCCAACTCTATCTTCCTTATCAGTGAACCGGAACATAGTGCATAGGTACTCTTCGATGCTGCGAGGACGAGACGAGGTGACATACTACGATCACGCACTGAAGTTCTGCCCTTCGGCTCGGCATATGGAACCTCTCAACTGCTCCCTCGGGATAGGTAGGCCCATCCCCCACCCCCCCTTTCCCGAGAGGCGGCCGGGCTGTGTTTCCCCAGCGGCCACCCAGTGGCGGCAGAAAACGAAAAAGGGTGGGCTCCGCGCAGTTCGCGTTTTATTGTAAAGAGAGAGCTTTTCATTCTCTTATAGAAGCCCGCGTCCACGCGGGTAAAGCCCTGCGAAGCTGCAGGGAGCACTGAGCAATGAGGGGATGAGGGCGACTCCGCCCACGGGTTGGACCACACCACAGGCAAAAGTCCTTCCACGGGGGTGACCGGAACAAGAAAAGGGAGCTAGTCGTTGGAGGGAAGACAAGGCTCGTTCCGTGCGACTCCACAGAAGAGTACGCGCGCTAGAAAAGGCAGCCAGCTTAAAAACGCTAGCTAGCTACTTTTGTAGCCTTTTTTTGTTTGGTTGCCTACGCTTGCTCTCCGGGGCGCGCTACGGCAACACCCCCTGCTTGCTTCTTTCTGTTCGACGCGGAGCTCGCAGCCTCCCCACCCTTGCTTAGCGTTCCACTTGTGATCCTGGAGGATTTGGAGAAATGCGCCCGACCATGAAGAATGGATTTTCGCTTTTCTTTCATGTGAACGGCCCTATCTTGTAAAGAATGGTTTTTCGTGCTATAGACCACGTTGAGAAAGACCAACCAACAACACAAATAAAGACCGTTCCATTTGGGTACCTCGAAAGGGAGGTGCTCTTTATGATGCTACGGACGGCTGTCCGAAGTGCATGCAATGACGGGCTCAGATAGGATAGGATTGTGCGCGCCGGGCCCTTCGGGTGTCCATATTTTGGCCGACCTTAGCGTAGGCCCCTATGTTATGCGGCCGTAATATTTTTATACCTTCCACCGCTGTTACGCCAGAAATCCAAGGTTCCACACGAGCTCCTGTTCTGCGGCGTGGTGGCAGGACCGCTAGGGGATTGGCTCCGGGTGTAGGTAGGGTCAAATCCGCAGGGGTCATGCAAATACATAGGCCCCTTCCCTTCTGCCGAGTTGTTTAGAAGGCGCTTTCCGTTCTACGGTCCCTCGGACCGAAGGGTTAGGCAGGTAGTACGGGCCCTCTGACTTCCAGCTATGTGCTGTGTGCGACTCCCGCGAAGCGAATGAAGGGAAGCTCTTCGAGCTTTCTCCGCCAGCGGCTTATGTAGTGGTCGGCATTCCTACGTGCTCCGACTGATCCCCACTGGAGATTATATGAGGGGAAACTGTCGTGACGCTTTGGTGACGAAGGTCACCGGGGTGACTATGGAAGGATTCCGTGGTAGTCTCCCTCCAACTCAATCAATATCAAGAACATGTCGTGAGCATGGGGGTTTGGCCGACTACTAAACTCTATACTATTGGCTAGGGCTAGGCTAGTTATAGCTTCTATAGTGAGTGGCCCTTCCGCTTTGATCTAGTTGTAGTTTGTATTGTACAAAATTGAACACATATCAAAGAAAGGCGATCAATCAAACTTTTAAGTAGTTCTCCGGCCCGGGAAAAGCTGCGAACTCGTTATAAACTAGGGGCTTTTTTATTCATGGTCGCTACTGTTGTATTGTATATTGTCGGGGGAAGCTACTGCTTCTACGACAGCTCCGCTTCCTCGTCTTGCTTCTACTTTGCTTGTTTGCGCGAAGGCTTAGAGTCCTTTTCGCTAGGTCCAAATTCGTCAAAGCGAAAGATCTGATCCAACGGAAATCCCGCATATTGAGCGCAGCTGATATGTGGCTACTAGGCGCGATCATCTCACATGCCATAAAAAAAATACTTCTTTTTTTTATGGCCCGTCATATAAAGATAGAATAGATATGGATAGAGAGACATTCTATTGATTCGCGAAATGGCTCGTCGATCCAAATGAATCATTCTTCTGGTCTCTCTCTGCCCCCCGCCCCAAAACTGACCCACGACACAGCGCCCATTCGTTTCGCGCGCGGGAAGGCAACGAAGTTCAGTTCAAAAGACCGCAGCGGAGTGGAGCAGCCGCGACACGAAGTTCCTTACCTTAGCTGGATCTCGCTGGTGCCACCTAAACGGTAGGTATAGGCGGCGGATGTATGACGTTTGGAGTTGTCGTTCGTGCACCTGTCCCCAATAGAAGAATGAGTGATCCCTTCCCCTGCGGATCATGGCCTTACCACTAGGTCCCCGATGGCCTGCGGGGGATTCGGTATAGCAGCTTACGTTCGTTTGCGCTGCGCGTTCCCGCTGGACTGGACACGTGTTAGCTGTAGGAAGTATGGTTACGAAAGTGACTTCGGTTCGCCAGTTCAGGCTCAACTCCTCGCTTTACGTTAGCGGACTTACAGGTCGGGCCGGGCCGGGGCTCCACGCTCTTTCTTTCTGTGTGGGACGATGCCGGGGAATGTGTCGAGGCGGCGAACAACAACAATACAACTAACTACATTTGCTTTTTCCCTCCATGAGATGAGCCAGTGCATTGGACCGATGGATAATAGAACTGAGCAGGCCAAAAAAGCGCTTGGGCGCTCTACATACGATGTAGACTCCATCAGATACATATCGATTTATTTATGATGGATCCAGAATAGATAGATATCTTGTATCATCAATAGATAGAAAGAGGTCAACCCTTATTATTGATAGATTCCCTTTCGATCTATCAGAACAGATCAGGCCATCTATCAATCGATTTGAAAGGTTCATCTCGCTTTTCGTTCATTTCAGCCACGCGCCGCCACAATAAGAAAGAAGCAAGCGAAACAGCTAGAAGCGCTCGCTTCGCCGCGCCCAACTATTCTGGAAAGCCAACCGA